GGAATGGTTGTAAAGCAGGTCAAATTGCTTCTGCACCGAGAACTGAAGATTGTGTGGGTTGTAAACGTTGTGAGTCTGCTTGTCCTACAGATTTCTTAAGTGTACGTGTTTATCTTGGTGGAGAAACAACTAGAAGTCTTGGTTTAGCATATTAAAAAATGTAAGGTTAGTACTATTATGAAAGATTTTTTGACTTATTTATCTACCGTTCCAGTTATTGGAACTATTTGGTTAACCTTTACTGCCGGTTTTATTATTGAACTTAATCGTTTTAATCCGGATGCTCTTGCTAACCAATCATTTCCATTTTAATAATTTGGCTTCTTTTAAAAAATAACTCCACTTTTAGGTGATGAAACACTACCTTTTGTTGGGGCTATTGGAGGTGAAGAAGCTAGATAAGCTAATCGTCCACTTAATACAGCCAATTTCATTGCTTGAGCCATAATTTCTGGTTTTAGCGATCCAGATATTGCTGTATTAGTTAGGACGGCTTCAGCTCCTAGTTCGAGCGCTTTACATGCGTCACTTGGTTTCCCTATACCTGCATCTGGGATCACAGGTAAACTTGATTCCTCAATAATAATCCTTAAATTTTCTAAGTTTCTTAATCCTTGGTTTGATCCAATTGATGATCCTAACGGCATAATGGTTACGCAACCTAACTCTTCTAAATGACGAGCTAATATTGGGTCCGCATTAATGTAAGGAAAAACTTTAAATCCTTTTTTGACTAAATAGTCGGCAGCTTTTACTGTACCCAATGGATCAGGCATAAGATAATTTGAATCTGGAATAACTTCAAGTTTTACAAAATTAGGTTCTTTTTGTTCAATTCCTTTTACAATTTCTCGTCCTAAAAAAGCTAATCTTATTGCTTCATTAGGAGTTTTTGAACCTGCAGTATTTGGGAGAATTAAAGAGTTGTTTGATGTAATTGTTGTTAATAAGTTAGAGTCCGCTGGTCCAACTTCTTGTTGAAATCTTCTAATAGCAATTGTAACTAAACTAGGTTGACAAGCTTGAATAGTTTTTTGAAGTTGATTAAGATCTTTAAATTTTCCCGTCCCAATAATTAGACGGGAAAAAAAGGCGATCGAACCAACAGTCCATTCGTCATTATAAGTTTGGGTCATCTTAAGATGCGTCCTTTAATTTCCAAGATTGATCTTTAAGTTTTCTTGGTTTTGATCCATTTACGCCTCGAAGAAAGTAAAGTTTTGCACGTCGAACCTTACTCAATTTTTTTCTTTCTATTGAAACTACCTTCGGCGAAGCAAGTAGAAATGTTTTTTCTACTCCTACTCCTTGAGATAACTTCCGAACTAGTATTATCGGTTGACCAGCGCGTGTTTTATGAGAAATAATTGTCCCTTCAAAATATTGAGTACGTTCTTTGTTTCCTTCGACAAGTAATATCCCGATTCTAACAGTATCACCTACACTTAATTGCGGTATATTTGCCTTTGGTGGTTGATCAAAAAGTGAAAGTAGATGAGTTTTATTAATTTTCATAATTCTCCCTCCATCTCGTTAAGAGTGAGTCTTATCACTAACTGATTGTAAAAGGCTTTCCCAGCTTAGTGGATCAAAAATAGCTATATGTGATAGCATTTTTCTGTTTAATAATATTTTGTCGTTTTTTAAATGATTAATAAATCGACTATATGAAATATCATAAAATCTTGTTGCAATTCCGATTCTAGTTATCCAAAGTCTTCTAAAAAAACGTTTGCGTTCTTTTCTACCACGATAACTATATAATAAAGCATGAAATACTTTTTGATTTGCAACTCTGAATAATTTTGAATGTTTTCCGGAAAATCCTTTTGCAAAATCAAGGATTTTTTTTCTAAATTTACGAGCTACATTTCCTCTTTTTATACGTACCATTCTATATTATTTTTTTTATTAATTTTTCTTCACTATAACGTACAGTCAAAAGCTTTTCAAGTTTATGTTTTCTTGTAGCTGACTTTTTAGTAAGTAAGTGGCCTTTATAAGCTCTTCGTCTACGAATTTTGCCCGTTGCGGTTTTGTGATACCGTTTAGCTGCTGCTTGGCGCTTTTTAAGTTTTTTCATGTAAGTATTTAAATTAAATTTTATTATTATAATAATTTATATTATAAAAAAAGACAAGCCTTCAATAAGTTTTTTAGACATAAATATAAAAATATTTTTATATGTTTTAATAATAACGTGAGTAAAAAACTGTTAAAGGTAAAAAAAGGTAAATTTACGAAAATTTTTTAATATTTTTTAATTACAAGTTTTAAAATTATGGAATTAAAAAAACAACTAAGAAAACGTCAAACAGGATCCTTTGCATTACTAGATAGTTTAGTTAGGAATGGTGTAAAAGTTGTTTTTGGTTATCCTGGAGGTGCCATTCTTCCAATCTATGACGAATTGTATTTATGGGAAAAAGAAGGCTTAATTGAACATATATTAGTACGACATGAACAAGGTGCTGCGCATGCAGCGGATGCATTTTCACGGTCTACTGGTAAAGTTGGGGTGTGTTTTGGAACATCCGGACCTGGAGCAACAAATTTAGTTACAGGAATTGCAACAGCTGAAATTGATTCAATTCCAATGATAATTATTACAGGTCAAGTTGGTAGACAATTTATTGGAACCAATGCTTTTCAAGAAGTTGATATTTATGGAATTACATTGCCCATTGTTAAACATTCATACATTGCGACGGATGTAAACTCTCTCTTAAACATTGTTTCAGAAGCTTTTTACTTAGCAAAAAATGGTCGACCTGGTCCGGTTTTGATTGATATTCCTAAAGATGTAGGTCTCGAAGAGATTGAAAAGTACAAGCCGACTTATCAATATCAAATTGCTAGGCATCGACGAAGTGACTTCTGTTTTCAATTACAACGTCGACAGATAAAAATTGCCTTAAATTTATTAAGACAATCTTCACAACCTTTACTTTATGTAGGTGGAGGAGCAATTATTGCTAATGCACGAGAAGAACTTACTGAAATTTCAGAACGATTTGAAATTCCTGTAACAACAACTTTAATGGGGAAAGGCGTTTTTCAAGAAACTCATACATTATACCTTGGTATGCTTGGTATGCATGGAACTGCTTACGCAAATTTTGCTGTTAGTGAATGTGATTTACTTATTGCTGTTGGGGCAAGATTTGATGATCGTGTAACTGGAAAGTTAGAAGATTTTGCTTGTCAAGCTCAAATATTACAAATTGAAATAGATCCAAAAGAGATTGGTAAAAATAAAATACCACATCTTGCATTATTAGGTGATATAAAAAAAGTTTTATTACACTTACTGCGTCATTCTGAAGTAAATCAATCATACGATAAAACCCAAACAAAATTTTGGCGCGAACGTATTCTTAAATGGAAAGAAAAGTATCCACTTTTAGTGCCAAAATTAAGTAACGGTATAGTTCCACAACAAATAATTTCTCATTTAGCAGCTTTATTACCAAATGCATATTTCACAACGGACGTGGGCCAACATCAAATGTGGGCAGCTCAATTTTTACGTTGTAGTCATAGAAAATGGTTATCCAGTGCTGGTTTAGGAACAATGGGTTATGGACTTCCGGCAGCGATAGGTGCTCAATTAGCTCATAAAGATTCAACAGTTATTTGTATTAGTGGTGATGCAAGTTTTCAAATGAATTTACAAGAATTAGGAACAATAGCACAATATAACTTACCTATTAAAATTGTTATTCTTAATAATAAATGGCAAGGTATGGTTAGACAATGGCAGCAGTCTTTTTACGAAGAACGCTACTCACATTCATCAATGAAAGATGGAATGCCTGATTTTGTTGCACTTGCTAATTCTTATGGAATCAGAGGTTATACAATTAATACTATGAGTCAGTTATTAAGTTTTGATGAACAGTTGTTTACTGACAATAAAGCGTTATTAATTAATTTTGATGTTCGTGAAGATGAAAACTGTTATCCAATGGTAGCTCCCGGTAAAAGTAATTCACAAATGTTGGGTTTAAACAACGAAACAACGCCAAAACGAACATTAATATCTTAGGCCGAGTTGGATTTGAACCAACGTAAGCAATGCTAACGGATTTACAGTCCGTCCCCTTTAACCACTCGGGCATCGACCCATAATCAAATCTTACTTTAATAATTCTATAAATTAAAGGGTGTTTTATGAACACCCTTTAATTTTTAATCAAATTAATCCTTTTGCTTTCTAATCTAAACTTCTTTATATGCTTGAATCTAAAAAGCTAGAATTAATTGCATAACCATACACTAATGCTGCGGCTGTTATACTTCCTATTACTCCTCCTCTTAAGAACCCTTGAGCAAATTTTTGCCAGCCAACCAATGTTTTAAGTTCATCTTGACCATCAAGAAAAACTCTTGTTTTTTCAGTTTTGGCTTTACGATTTAAAATTTGAACAAGTAAAGCACCTTCATAAATTTCATGAGTAACTTGGCCGTAAATTGATAATGCCACTGTTAGAATTACAACTAACACAATGGTAGCTAAAAGTGCTGATGAAAACGGCACAATTGCTTGAGAATGTAAAATATCAGAAGGTCTTAATGGACCATAACTATAAAATGGACCAAATAAGAAATACCCGTGCGTAAAGCCAATTTCACTTCCACGAGCTAATGGTGTTAAATTTGGTCGATAGGCTGGCAATAGACGTAAATATGCTCGAGTAAAAGCTGATGTTGTAATAGGTGTTGCTAAATGACCAACAAAAGGATCTAGCGCATAGGGTTTGATGAAACTTACCATAAGCATTAAGACAAAAGTAGATATTACGACTAAAAGTATACTAAATTTTTTCTTAAGAATAAAATATGTTTTTTATTAAAAAAAATTAACTTGTTTATATTGTAAAATTTTGGGTTATAATTAACTATGAAATCATTAAAGTTATAAAAATATTGTTTATGGTTTTTATCGTTTATTACATTTTGCTTACAGTCTTAGCTCTTTCAGTGGCTGCTTCATTATTTTTAGGATTAAAATTAATTAAGCTTATCTAAAATTTTAAACTTAAATAATCTTATTTTAAAATTTGGGACAAATTTATGGCGTCTCTTTCTTTCTCTACTTGGCAAATTCATGAATTATGTATCCTCGATTGGTTATTCGCAATTGAGTATATTTGGAACTTTGGAATCTATAAAAAAAATAAAACTTTTCTTCGTGTTTCAAATACTTTAATCTTGTTTTTGATAAGTGGAATTTGTATACTAAATTGGCACTATTACAATAATAATTATCAACTCCGCTGGCTAATAGATTTTCAAGCATTTCTTACGTTAGTAGGAAACTTATTATGTCCAATAATTTTAGCTACTCGCTCAACATCTCAAGATGAATGATCTTCTTTTTAAACAAAAAATTTTTCACAACGACTCTCTTGAGGTTTGTTTACCCGGAGTTCGTAATTTATCAAGCTTTTTAATAGGTGGACTTGTTTTTTTTGGTGGACTAGCACTTAGTTTTACATCTTTTTATAATTGTTTTCAAACTTCTAAAACTAATCTTGAACTTGGAATTGCCCAAGAGTTTACTATGGCAGTTTATGGTGGATTAGGGATGACTGTTGGTTTATTATTACTATACTCACTTTGGGTTGATTTAGGAAAAAGAGTAATTCGTTTTGAGCCACAAGGACCTTCTGTTCGTACAGTTATTCGTGGGTTTCCTGCAGTAAATATGTTTACTGTTACAAGTTTAAAATCTCAAGTAATTAGAGTTGTTTATAGCTTAGAAAGTGGAAGACGTAAGCAGGACGTTTTTTTAACATCATTTAATAAAAGTTCTTCTTCTTTACTTTTGTGGGAATTATCTGATCCTAAACTTTTTGAAGCATCTGAAAAATTTATTTCATATGTTTGCAAAGAGTTGGGTATATCTTGGAGTACAACGTATAAAGATCAATGGTTTTCAAATATTGAGGAATAACTTTTTTCCATCATGGCGTAGATTTTTATGTGAGAATCTATAACCATGGTTGCGGGTGTAGTTTAGTGGTAAAACTTTAGCCTTCCAAGCTAATCATACGGGTTCGATTCCCGTCACCCGCTTATCTTGATGTTTTCTCGCAAAATGAATAAGAAGTTAGTAGACCCTTACCCTCGTTTCCTATTAATATGGCTGGTTCGACAGGTGAGCGTCCTTTTTCTGATATTATCACAAGTATCCGTTATTGGATTATCCACAGTATTACAATTCCTTCACTATTTGTGTCTGGATGGTTATTTGTTAGTACTGGATTAGCGTATGATGTATTTGGTACTCCACGTCCAAATGAATACTTTTCACAAGATCGTCAACAAGTACCACTTGTTAATGATCGTTTCAACGCAAAACAAGAGTTAGAAGATTTAACAAAAGGACTTTAATTATGGTTCAAAATACACCTGTTGTATACCCAATTTTCACTTTCCGCTGGTTAGCGATTCATGGATTAGCCGTTCCAACAGTTTTCTTTTTAGGCGCAATTACTTCGATGCAATTTATTCAACGTTAGGAGAAATAATAATGGCAAATTCACCAAATCCCAATTCTAGTCCAGTAGAATTAAATAGAACTTCCCTTTATTGGGGTTTACTTTTAATTTTTGTGCTTGCTGTTTTATTCTCAAGTTATTTCTTCAATTAACTTAGACTAAACATAAATTACGCGAAGGCATATTAATTAATAAAAAAAGAAATTAAGGAAAAAAAAGCTATGGCAAGTGCAGGTCGTGTACCATTATGGCTCGTTGCATTGGTTGGTGGTTTAGCAGTATTTACTGTAATAGGTATCTTTATTTACGGTTCATACTCAGGTTTAGGATCATCACTTTAGAATCTAGCCAAATTTAACTAGGTTAAATTTTTTCTCCCTCTTATTTTTGTGAATAAGAGGGAGAAAAAAGTTTACTTACTTAATTGTAGTTGGGTCAAATGCTTCTCTATTTTCTCTTTCAATATAAAGGAAAAGGAAAACAGCAGCGAAGAAAGGAGCAACTAGGCCTACTAAAGGTACAAAAATACTAGGTAAAGAATCAATATTCATTAAAAAATTTCAGCCTCCATGAATTGACAAATACAATCTACAATTATAAGTGATAATAATCCTCTTATTAAAAATTTTTCATTTTTACATAGATATTTAATACACAAGATGTGTTATCGATAACATCATTAACGCAAGTGATAATGATGTTGAAAGACCTTTCCGTAATGTACTAACTGAATCTATAATTCCTTGTTTGTTCATATTAACTAAATGTTCCGTTTCCAGGTCATAACCTATTTCGCTATTTTTTGTTCTTTTTATACTTTCCATTATAACTGATGGACGTTTAAGATTTGTTTGAGTTAAATTATGATTATTTAACATAGTAGTTATAGGCTCCTGAACACTTACGTTAACAATTCTTGCCCCAATTAATTCTAACCCAACAAGATTTAAACGCGACCAGTTTTCAACCTCTTCTCCAATATGTATAAAACTAGTTGCTCCTCCAACAATGATACCTTCATCTAAACAATTTTGAATTGATGATATTGAAGCTTCTATACGGTTACGTAATTCTTGTACCTCCAATAATGTAGCGCCACCAAGTTTTAGCTTACTTCTTGTACCTATAAAATTTTTTTGTCTTTCTAGTAATTTTTCAGTCTCATATTCAGATTGACTTAATAAAGCTTGTGACTGAAATTGATTGTAATAATTTTGAATTGTAGAAGATGATTGTTCTTCATCTCTAATAAAAAGAGTTTTTGTATTCGTTATAATTACTTCTTTTGTTTCCCCCAGTTGTTGACGCTTAATTTTTTTCCATCCTCGATCATTTTTTATGATATCGCTGTTTGTATATATAGCAATGTCATCTAAATTTGATGTTCCAACTATTGAATTTGTATTTATTTGAATATATGCGACATCAATAATCCCATTTAATTTATTTAATATTAACGTACTTAACAAATCCTCCTCAATTGATGGTGAAATTATAAGTAATGGCCGTTTTTTATAGATAATAGGTTCTAGCCATTCTGCAAAATCGTCTCCATCAAGTTTCAAGCAGTAATTTGCAATTAAAATATAAGGATTATTGAATTTTATGATTTTTTGGTCACTATCAGTTAGAAAATACGGAGAATTGTAACCATAATTTAATCTCATTCCTTTTTCTTTTTCTAGATATGTATTTCCGCCTATATTTAACTCTATATCTAAGCCCGCATTGATGTTTTGTTTTGTAAAAATTTCCGATAATAATGAGCCTATTAGTTTTTCCTGCGTTAAAAAACGACGAATAACTTGTTGTAAATCATTACTGTGATATAAAGGTTGACTATTGGTTTCTAGTCTAGAAAAAATATAATGAATTGTTTTTTGCATTCCTTCACACCAAGATAAATTTTCTGGACTTAAGGTTAAAAATCTAATTCCTTTTACAATCATTGATGAAGAAATAAGAAAGAACGTGTTTGTTCCGTCAGACTTCAACGGTCGAAATGCTTCTTCTACCAAAAGGATCACTAAGCTTTTTAATTTATTTCTCAGTAAAAAATTTTTAATTATATAATTACCATCTTTTGAAAGTTCTGGAATTTGTAGTTTATTAGAGTCAAAAATTATATTTTTACCGCTCGGACCATAAATTTCTTTGATTAAAAGACTGAGGATATTTAGACCATTAAATAGACTAATTTGCAAATCTTCGTCTTTTGAAATCTTTAATAAATAATTTTTTCCACTCATAAGCGATTAAATGTTTATTTTTTATTTGTTGGCTACTTAAAGTATACTTAAGAGTAACTGGGGCGGAAGGATTCGAACCTGCGAGTGGCGGAGTCAAAGTCCGCTGCCTTACCACTTGGCTACGCCCCATTATTTTTTTGCCTAACGTTGTTGTTTTTTCAACAAAGTTGAGGACGAGCTAGGAGGGATTTGAACCCCCGACACTATGGTTCGTAGCCATATGCTCTATCCACTGAGCTACAAGCTCACCAATACAACATTACTTTAATTATTTTTATCTAGAATTACAAGCTTAGAAACCTTTTTTTCGTATGATAGTTTTTCTGTATTTGAAAAGTGGAACACAATTTGAATTTGTTCCACAAATTCGTTTGACTCGTTCTAAAAACGGAACAACAGGAACAGCTGTTTTTGAGGTCAATCTATCTCAAATTAATGAGCTTCAGAATATTTGTGATCCAATCTATAATGTAGGCATACAGAAAGGGAACCGCCTTCGGATGGCGGATAGATGTCACTTTATTTGGGCTTCAGGTAAGCCAATTAAGTTAATAGCCATTTTTCTTTTTGCAGCTTTAGAGGAAAAACAAGAGTTTTTCAATTATTATCCTCACTATGCAATTAATAACAGTCTTGAGTTTTTTCCCGCACAACGTCAGGAAAAAACGCAAGATTTTAAACAAGATAAATTAACGTCTTGAATAATATTCGACAACTAGTAACTCGTTTACAGGTAAACGAATTGATCTTCTATCAACAACTTTTTTAATTCCTCCCTGCATTTGTGATTTAGCAAATACTAAATGTCTAGGAGGATAACGACGTTGTCGATTCTTCAGATTGTTTTTTATTAATTCTTTAGATACCTTGTTTGGACTTATAGATATTTTATCGCCTGGTTGGCATTGAAAACTAGCAATCGTAACTAATTTTTGATTAACTTGAATATGACCATGTGAAACCAATTGTCTTGCTGCTAAAATAGTTCTAGCAAGATTCAAACGATATACAATTGTATCTAATCTCATTTCTAAAAGTTGAAGAACAATCAAACCGGTTGATCCTTTAATTCTTCTAGCTTCTTTGATATATCTAAATAATTGTCGTTCTGAAACCGAATAATTAAAGCGTAGCTTTTGTTTTTCTTCAAGTCGCATACGATATTCAGAAAGCCTAACACGTCTACGTGGATAACCATGTTGTCCTGGTAGACTATTTTGTCGTTTTCGGCTTCTAATTCGTTTTTTAGTTAAGTCATCTAATCGAATTCCTAACCGTCGTTGAAGTCTTACTCGTGGACCACGATATCGAGACATAATTTTGATACTCCATTTTTAATAATTTTACAAATTCTAGATTACCAGCAACAAAATATTTCGTCAAATATTTTAAAAATATTATAATAGTTATAGTGTGGAAAATAAAATATTATCCATTAGGCGAGCGTAGCCAAGTGGTCAAGGCAATGGGTTGTGGCTCCGTCATTCGCGGGTTCGATTCCCGTCGTTCGCCCTTAAAATGGTTAAATAGATATTATTCTAAATTTATTCTAAAAATTTTTCTTACATGCTTTTTTACTATTTTTTTTCTAATATTTCAGATAATATAGAAAATTAGAACATTTTTGAAACAATCCTTAAACTTTAAAAAATTATGGAAGAAAAAATAATATTTTCTGATCAAGCTATAAAAAACAATTATTATAGACTTCTTAGGTTGCTAATATATTCCAATAAAAACAAATTTTCTTCGATTAAGACTGCTGTCCGCTTAAAGTTAGTAAACAAGAAGTTTTTATCACGGCTTTATAAAAAATTGTTGACATTCCATGGAATTCGTAACTTTTTACATTCGTACGTTGTTTATTCATACTGTTTATTAAAAAAATATTTATATATTCATTTTCCATGGATTTTAAATATTGGGTTTACTCCTGGTGTTTTATTATTTTTTAGCTATCATTTTCTAAGTTTATATAACGCCATTTTTACTATAAAAATGATGATGGATTGGCTTCCAGTTATGAATTGGGAGCGTACGACCCCTTTAAAGCGTTTTATACGTAGAGTAACACTTAGTTGGGCTAGACAATTTGAAAAATATTTTCATCCTATTTTGGCGTGGGTAATGGTACTTCATGCTGCTCCTATAATATTATCTATAATTAAAGGATTTTATCGTTCGTACGAGTTTACAAATTTTCCAACTGTTTATCCTTTTGAACAAACGCTTGAATTTGTACTTGAATCAAATCTACTGCCTCGTCCACAAAGATGGTCAATTATAAAGACTTGTCCTACGTTAATTTATGTGCTGACGAGGCCTATGAAATTTGTTATATGGTTATGTACAAGAAGAGATATAAATAACTTATTTGATGTTTGTGTTGTAATGATGCATTATGAACTCTTATATTGGTTAGGATGGTTTATAAAACTTTGTTACTATATATACGTTATGTTAACCGACCCTTACGACCCAGATAATTGGCCATTGGGATATTGATTATCCGGATGTAGTATGGTTTTTATTCTTTATCTTTTTCCCAAAAGTATTAAAACTTAAAAATTATTAAAAATATTGAATTAAAAAAATTTATATGTTAAAAATTAGATTAAAACGATGCGGACGTAAAAAACGTCCTAGTTACAGACTAGTTCTTGTTCCGAGTCAATGGCGACGAGATGGAAAATTCATTGAAGAATTGGGTTTTTATAATCCAATAACAAATGAAGTTAAACTTAAAATGGAGCAAATTGTTGTTCGTTTAAAAAACGGAGCACAACCTTCACCTACAGTTAAAAACTTCCTTAAAAAAGCTGGATTAGAGTTATCTTAAAGAAAAGCGATAAACAAAATGATTTTTTTATCAAATCCCTTCTTAAAATATTAGGAGAAAAGAATGGATATTCTAGCACTAGGTTGGGCAATGGTTTTAGTTGTGTTTACATTTTCATTAGCAATGGTAATTTGGGGCAGAAACGGTTTTTAACACGGTTCTATGTATCCATAAATTATTTAAAATTTAACTTAATAGCAGTAAAATGACAGAGATTTTAAATGTAGGTATTTTAGCCTTAGTTATTACATTATTTGGTTTATCTTTAGGGTTTGGTTTACTACGTATTCAAGAACGCTAACTTGAAATATCCTAAATTGATGTGATCCTGTATATTTTATAGATATAATTTATTTAACAGGATCACAAAAAGTATGAAATTTATTGAGGTAATTTGTTTCTTAAATGTCTTGAGTCTAATAGCCCTCATTTTTATTCGAAACCCTTTAAAAATGGCTCGAATCGAAACAAACACCAATCGCGCATTAGATAATTCGATTATTTTACTTGCAATTTTTTTTATAATAATTGTGTTAGGGCTAAAGTGTTGGTAAAACAATTTCTCAAATTTAAGAAATTAAATTAATTAAAAAAAATTATATTTGGAATTATATTTAATCATAATTCCAAGGAACAAAAACTTTAATAAATTTTTGCAGTATTTACTTATAATAAGAAAGAAGGCGGGGTAGAGCAGATTGGTAGCTCGTCGGGCTCATAACCCGAAGGACAGTGGTTCGAGTCCACTCCCCGCTAGTGAGATTAGTCGTTAGCTCTTGATCAAACTGCATGTCATTGATAGTTCTAAGTATCCCAAGATTTAATAAAATCAAAGATGTTGCAGAAAGATATACTCGATCCAAAATTTGGTGACTTTCCAAGTTTTGAAGGTTCAACAGGTGGATGGTTAAGAAATGCAAAAGTTGAAGAAAAATATGCTATTATTTGGCAAAGTAAAGACGCATACTTCTTCGAACTTCCAACTGGTGGAACAGCTAAAATGAATTCTGGTAAAAACTTGATTTATTTTGCTAGAAAAGAACAGTGTTTAGCATTAGGTGCGCAACTTCGAGGATTAAAAATATCAAACTATAAGATTTTTAGAATCTATCCACCTCTTGATATAGCATTACTTCACCCTTTTGATGGTGTATTTCCTGAAAAAGTTAATCAAGGTCGTTTACCTGTAGGTAAAAGAGATAGTTCAATTGGAGGAAATCCAAATCCTTCTACTTTAAAGTTTAAGACTACCAAATAATTTATAATTCTTCTACCAAGTTTAGATCTTAATCATTTATAGATTGAGCTCTGGGAGGGGTGGCAGAGTGGTTTATCGCATCTGACTTGAAATCAGAAGAACTTTACGGTTCCGTGGGTTCGAATCCCACCCTCTCCTGCTTTTATGACGTAGTCAAAATACATTTTTGATATTTCGTGTAGCGATTTTATTAGTTTGTCTTTGAGAATTAATTCTCTCAATTAAAAACTGGATCGTTTCGATCTGAGTACTTTCAATCCAAAGATATAGTTATGCTAGCACTAAAAATTGCAGTCTATACAGTTATCAGCTTCTTTATTTATTTATTCTGGTTTGGATTTATTTCTAATGATCCTTCTCGTAACCCTTCTCAACGTGCGTAATTATTAGAGATAAACAAATATAAATTTAAATCTATAAAATTTTTCCTATTTGAAATAATTTTAAGTAGGAAAATTAAGATTTTACGTGATGCAATAGCGCTTTCGGGCAGTTAGCTCAGCGGTAGAGCATCTGCCTTACAAGCAGATGGCCACAGGTTCAAATCCTGTACTGCCCAAATAAAGGGCTCATCGTCTAAGGGATCAGGACAGAAACCTTCTAAGTTTCTAATGTAGGTTCGAATCCTACTGAGCCTATTAATAGGATATTTCCTAACAACTCAACGCAGTAATGTTTTTGAATTTCGATTTTTTAAATATAAGAAAATTTTTTCATAATAATTTGTTTACTATTTATGAAAATTATATCTATACAACAAACTTATCTTTAAAAGTCTAGCCTTTTAAAAGGAGCGAAAACTAATGAAATTAGCAGTATATGGAAAAGGTGGTATTGGAAAATCAACAACAAGTTGTAATATTTCAGTTGCATTAGCACAACGTGGTAAAAAAGTATTGCAAATTGGCTGTGATCCAAAGCATGACAGTACATTCACCTTGACAGGATTTTTAATACCAACAATTATTGATACTTTACAAGTAAAAGACTATCACTACGAAGATATATGGCCAGAAGACGTTATTTATAAAGGTTTTGGGGGTGTTGACTGTGTAGAAGCTGGAGGACCTCCTGCTGGAGCTGGTTGTGGTGGTTATGTTGTAGGAGAAACCGTTAAATTACTTAAAGAGTTAAATGCTTTTGATGAATATGATGTTATTTTATTTGACGTTTTAGGTGATGTAGTTTGCGGCGGATTTGCAGCACCACTTAATTATGCAGATTACTGTTTAATTGTTACAGACAATGGATTCGATGCACTTTTTGCTGCAAATAGAATTGCAGCCTCTGTTCGTGAAAAAGCCCGTACCCACTCTTTACGCTTAGCTGGATTAATTGGTAATAGAACTGCAACACGAGATTTAATTGATAAATATATTCAATCAGTTCCAATGCCTGTGTTAGAAGTTTTACCGTTAATCGAAGATATTCGTATATCGCGAATAAAAGGTAAAACATTATTTGAAATGGCGGTTTCTGATCCAAAGTTGATTTATATTTGTGAATATTATCTAAATATAGCTGATCAATTAATTGCGCAACCAGAAGGTGTTATACCGCGTGAATCTCCAGATCGTGAACTATTTACTTTATTGTCTGACTTCTATTTAACTCCTCAGGCTCAAGATAATACTACACTTGACTTAGATATTTTAAGTTAGTAAAGCAGAATTATTAATATATTATTTTAGATTTTAATTGACTAATATTAGATAAATGTCTATTCAATCTCCGGAATTAAACTCACCCTTATCATTCGAATGTGAGACTGGGAATTATCATACCTTTTGTCCTATAAGTTGTGTTTCTTGGTTATATCAAAAGATCGAAGATAGTTTTTTTTTAGTAATAGGTACTAAAACTTGTGGTTATTTCCTTCAAAATGCTTTAGGAGTTATGATTTTTGCTGAGCCAAGATATGCTATGGCTGAGCTTGAGGAAGCTGACATTTCGGCTCATCTAAGTGATTATGTAGAACTTAAACGATTATGCCAAGTAATTCAAAAAGATCGTAATCCAAGTGTAATTTTTTGGATAGGAACTTGCACAACAGAAATCATAAAAATGGATTTAGAGGGTATTGCACCAAAATTAGAAGCAGAATTGGGCATACCTATTATCGTCGCAAGGGCTAACGGTTTAGATTATGCTTTCACTCAAGGTGAAGATACCGTTTTAGCTTCGTTAGCACAATCTTGTCATCCTAGAATTGAAAAGTTAAGTTCTTCGTTGGACGAAAAAAATTCGAATCCACAATTAATACTGTTTGGTTCAATACCTGATCCTATTGTTAAAGATTTAAGTTTTGAACTTGAACAGTACGGTATCAAAATAGGAGGATGGTTACCTGGTAAACGTTATACGCAATTACCACAATTAGCGGAGGGAGATTTTGTTTGTGGTATCCATCCTTATCTAAGTAGAACTGCAACAACTTTAATGAGACGTAGGAAATGTCGATTAATTGGAGCACCTTTTCCAATAGGCCCTGATGGAACAAAAGCTTGGATTGAAAAGATTTGCTCAGTTTTAAATTATCCCACTCCAGGTTTAAATGAGAAGGAAGCAAAAGTATGGGAACAATTACAAGCTTTAATTACTCCACTCAATTCAAAGTCTGTATTTTTCATGGGTGATAACCTATTAGAAATTTCTTTAGCCCGCTTTTTAATAAAATGTGGCATGGTTGTTTATGAAATTGGGATTCCTTATCTTGATAAAAGGTATCAAGCTGCCGAGTTAAGCTTATTAGAAAAGACTTGTGCAGAAAAAGGGCAGTTTGTCCCAGTTATAGTTGAAAAACCTGATAATTATAATCAAATTGATCGTATAAAAGATTTGCAACCGGATTTAGTTATTACTGGAATGGCAAATGCTAACCCTCTTGAAGCTCGCGGATTAAGAACAAAATGGTCTGTGGAATTCACATTTGCACAAATCCATGGATTTCAAAATGCTCATACGATTTTGGAACTTATTGGTCGTCCTTTACGTCACATGCCAAAATTTGACGATTTTAATCAAATGGAATATGCAACAATTAGATAAAGTATTTGGTAAACCTGTAAAATATTAAAATAATAGTAATAATATTAATTAGCAGATATAATAACAAACTAATAGATTTAACTAATTTAAATAAAGAGAATTAATGGTTTCGTCCATTCTCCCATTAACCCCCCTTTATCATAAATGAGATTTATCACTTTAACGAATAAGATCATCGGATTTTAATTCTTCATCTTCAATGATCTGGTTAACCAATTTTACTTATTCGCAGGTTGTAAATCTCCCTATTAGCTCATTCGCGACGTCTGTTATTATGACCGCTACTTTAGAAAGAAGAGAAAGTACTAGTCTTTGGGAACGTTTCTGTTCATGGATTACAAGTACTGACAACCGTCTATATATTGGTTGGTTTGGTGTATTAATGATCCCTACTTTATTAACTGCAGTTTCTGTTTTCATCATCGGTTTCATCGCTGCTCCGCCAGTTGATATCGATGGTATCCGTGAACCAGTTTCAGGATCATTATTATATGGAAACAACATCATCTCTGGTGCAATCGTACCTACTTCAAACGCTATCGGTATGCACTTATACCCAATCTGGGAAGCTGCATCTGTAGAAGAATGGCTTTACAACGGTGGCCCTTACCAAATGATCGTTCTTCACTTCATCCTTGGTGTATGCAGTTACATGGGACGTGAGTGGGAACTTAGCTACCGTTTAGGTATGCGTCCTTGGATCTTCGTTGCATTCTCTGCTCCAGTAGCAGCAGCAACAGCTGTATTCGTAATTTACCCTATCGGACAAGGAAGTTTCTCAGATGGTATGCCTCTAGGAATTTCTGGTACATTCAACTTCATGCTTGTGTTCCAAGCGGAGCATAACATTCTTATGCACCCATTCCACATGCTTGGTGTTGCTGGTGTATTCGGTGGATCTCTATTCAGCGCTATGCACGGTTCTCTTGTAACTTCAAGTTTAATCCGTGAAAGTAAAGAAGGCGAATCTACTAACTACGGTTACAAATTCGGTCAAGACGAAGAAACTTACAACATCGTAGCTGCACACGGTTACTTTGGACGTTTAATCTTCCAATACGCTAGTTTCAACAACTCTCGTAGTCTTCACTTCTTCCTTGCTGCATGGCCAGTAATCGGAATTTGGTTCACAGCTCTAGGAATCAGCACAATGGCGTTCAACTTAAACGGCTTCAACTTCAACCAATCTATCGTTGATAGTCAAGGTCGTGTAATTAACACTTGGGCTGACATTCTTAACCGCGCAAACTTAGGTATCGAAGTAATGCACGAACGTAACGCGCATAACTTCCCATTAGACCTTGCGTCTTCTGATGTTCTTCCAGTAGCTGTAAGCGCGCCATCAATCGCTGCTTAATAACTACTTGAATTAACTAATTTAGATATTGATAGAATTTTTTCTATCAATATCTAAAAATATTTTTATTATATTTCTTATGCGATAGATATAAACAGAAATATCTAAAACTCTTATCTGTAAATTTGGTCTTTGGTATCGATATTTCTTTAGGAAAATTAAAATTTTGAAAGAAAAATTCTAAGTACATAATAATATAGTTATGTACTTAGAATTTTTAACTATTTAGAAATTCATTTCAGCTGCTTGAACTTTTTCAAATTGTTTTTTCTTCAATACAAGCATAGTTTGAGTTAACATTGTAAGTACAGAAAAACCAATAAATCCAATGATACGAGCAGGATCTTGTAAAACTATTTCTCGTTCTGTTTGTCCAAATCCACCTACATTAGGATCTAATGTAAGTTGTTGATCTTGACCAACTAAATCACCTTTTTTAACAATAAGGTTGTATTCTGCTGGAATTGATTGTTCAAACACTTTTCCATTAGTGTCTTCAATTTTAACAAGAACACCCTTTTCGTTATTTTCAAGAGTTGTTATTTTTCCACTACCTAATGCTAATAAAGGATTATTATTAGTTTTTTCACCTGTTGGATTAACTTGAGCACGACCTCTGTTTCCACCTACATAAAGCGGGTATTTTAAGAAGTGCACACTTTTATCTGTATTTGGGTCTGGACTTAAAATAGGAAAAGTAATTTCTTGGTTTTTTTCACCTGCAATTGGACCAACAACAAGAATATTATCTTGTTTTGGACTATATGGTGTTACATAAACTGATTTTGTTTTTGCTTTTAGTTCTTCTGACAAACTATTTTTTGGTGCTAATTTAAAGCCTTCAGGTAAAACTAAAACTGCACCTACGTTTAAGCCTCCTTTTTTCCCATTTCCAAGTATTTGTTTTTGATTTGTATCGTATGGGATTTTTACAACCGTTTCAAATACTTGATTGGGTAAAACAGCTTGTGGTGCTTCAAGTTCAACTGGTTTTTGCGCTAAGTGACAATTTGCACATACAATACGGCCATTAGCTTCACGAGGATTCGGATAAGCTTGCTGAGCGTAGATTGGAAATGCATCTGCTGAAGTAAAGGAATTTGGAAGTTGTGCAAATAATAAACCAGTATAAAAACAAGTTGCTACAACACTTTTCCGAATAACTTCAATAACCTTTTTTTTCATTTTAACAACATGCATCATCAAGTAAAAATAAACAAAATTTTCTATTTAATAATTGCCAGCTCAACGAAGGATAGCAATTTTTTCTAATAACAAAACGATACCTGTTCCTAGAGCATAAATTAAAATTATGGCACTAGCTAGTATAGTTTGTGTAATTGGATCTGTTGAAGGGGTTAAAAACGCTCCGATTATAGTAGAACCTAAAAGAACATACTTACTAAGTTGAAAGTAATTACGACTACTTGCAATTCCTAAGAAACTTAAAATTAGTTGAAAGATAGGAATCTGAAAAGTTAAAACAGCTGACAAATAAAGTATTAATGATAAACGTGAATAATCTTCAAAAGACCAAAGAGGCTCTAATAACTCTTTAGTGTAACTTAAAAAGAAAGTTAACGTAGTCGGAATTAAAATTTTATTTGCATAAATAATTCCAGCTAAAAAAAGAAAAGCCGATATAACAAATAACGAAATTATGGCTTTTCTTTCTCTAGGGATAAAAGCTGGAAGAAAATAGCACAGAATAGAAATAGCTATGAAAGGACTCGTAATAAGTAACGAGGTATATAAACTAAGTTCTATACTAAGTATTAAGTATTTTTCAGGTGAAGGTTGAAAAAATTTTACTCCATCAATCGATTGTTGGATAAAAAACGTTATAAAACGTACATTTGTTAAACAACCAATTAAAAAAACGCCTAATAAACAGATTATTTGTAATAATCGATCACGAAATTCTTGACTATGATCGCTGAAACTCAAATAAATCCGTTTTGATAATTTTGCATTTAAGCGATCTAGTTTGAATTTGAAAAGCATATCGTGAAATAATCTTTTAATAATTTATTGTTAAAGTTGATTAGCGTTTGCCGAAAATGCCAATGCTTGATATCTTGCTAGAGTACGTCGGAAGTTAATTGTTGCTAATAGACGATCTTTTGGATTTGTTGCTCTTGTGCATGCTTCTGTAGCTTCATTAAGAGCTTGTTTTGCTTGATCAAGACTAATTCCACCAAGATCTTGAAGTTCTTCTAATATTCGAACAATTAAAACTAATTCATTATTGTTAACTTTTGCAATACCGTCAACAATTATAATTGGAAGCCAACGTCCATCAATTTTTAATCTAACGACACCTGTTTCTAGCCCAGTTAAAATAGGTATGTGATTTGGTAATATACCTATCTCTCCACTTAGTGTCGGCAAAACTGCTTGTTGAACTTTATGTTCAACTGTTCGATTTGTTGCGATTATTTTTGTTTTCAAAAGCATAATTGTGAGATCCTTAATCTTTCAATTTTTGAGCTTTTTCTTCAACTTCTTCAATTGCTCCTACTAAATAAAAAGCTTGTTCTGGAAGTTGATCAAGTCGCCCACTTAAAATAGATTCAAAACCTTCAATTGTTTTTGCTAATGGAACATATTTACCAGATAATCCTGTGAATACTTCGGCTACAAAGAATGGTTGAGATAAGAATCGTTCAATCTTACGTGCACGTGCCACTACAAGTTTATCAGTTTCTGATAATTCGTCAATCCCTAAAATAGCAATGATGTCTTGTAGTTCTTTATATCTTTGTAAAGTTTTCTTAACAGATTGAGCAGTTTGGTAGTGTTTAGCACCAACAATAGAAGGTTCTAGCATTGTTGATTTTGATGCTAGTGGATCTACTGCAGGGTAGATTCCTTTTGCTGCTAGGTTTCTAGATAAAACAGTAGTTGCATCTAAGTGTGCAAATACAGTAGCAGGTGCAGGGTCAGTTAAGTCATCGGCTGGAACATAAACAGCTTGAATCGATGTAATTGATCCACGAATTGTTGAAGTAATACGTTCTTGTAGACCACCCATTTCTGTTGCAAGTGTTGGTTGGTAACCTACGGCTGATGGTACACGTCCTAATAAGGCTGAAACCTCCGAACCGGCTTGTACAAAACGGAAGATATTATCCACAAAGAATAACACATCTTGGTTTTGAACATCACGAAAATACTCTGCCATTGTTAAAGCACTTAGTGCTACTCGCATACGAGCTCCAGGTGGTTCGTTCATTTGACCATAAACCAATGCTACTTTTGATTTTGATAAATCAGAAGAAACAATTACACCTGATTCTAGCATTTCAGCGTACAAGTCATTACCTTCACGAGTTCTTTCTCCAACACCAGCGAATACAGATACACCACCATATGCTTTTGCAACGTTATTAATTAATTCCATAATTAATACTGTTTTACCAACGCCTGCACCACCGAATAAACCAATTTTTCCTCCTTTTCTATATGGAGCTAAAAGGTCAAGAACTTTAATACCTGTTTCAAAGATAGAAGGTCGAGTTTCTAGCTCATAGAATGGAGGTGCTGATCTATGGATTGGCCAAGTTTGATCTGGTGAACTAATATCGCCACGATTATCGATTGGTTGACCTAAAACATTAAAGATACGTCCTAAAACTTGGTTTCCAACTGGTACTGAAATAGCTTTGCCTGTATCATTTGCTGGAAGATTACGAGATAAACCATCTGTAGGGTTCATTGCAATTGTTCTTACAACATTTCCACCCATCATTTGTTGTACTTCTGTAACCACTTGAACGGTATATTTATCTGTGCCCGAACCTACACGTTCACCACTATTTGTAGTTAAAATTTCAAGAGCGCGATAAATTTCTGGTAAATCATTGGCTTCACATTTGATATCAATAACAGGGCCAATAACCTGTGAAATTTTACCAATAACACGAAGTGGCTGACTTGGTTTGCTTCCCATAGTGCAAATATTTTTTAGATAGATAAACAAAAATAAACCAAGTTTCTAGTTAACCTTAATTATGTTAATTGTTTAAAATTAATTCATATCGGGTGATTTACGACCGGTTGTAATCAACCAGTTTTCGGCCTCTATGTAATTATTGGGTGCCAAACGAATTGCTAATTGCCAATATTTAGCAGCCCTTGCAAAAAGTTTTGTTGCAAGTTCAGATTCGTTTTTTTCTGCCGATTTCATTCCTTGGTAATGGTAAATAACTGCACTGTTATTGTAAGCTTGCGACAGTTTTTTGTTAAGGGAAATAGATTGGTGATAATAATCTAAGGCGATTGAATATTCACCGTTATTAGAATAAATAAGGCCAATGTTGTAGAGTATATAACTTCTATCAATCGGATCTTCTTCTAATTTTAAAGCTTCATAATAGCTCTCTAAAGCTTCTGCATACCGTCCTGAGGATTGAGCTGTTAAACCTTCCTTGTAATAATTAAAAGCTTCTTTTTCTTGACGACTTGCAGGTAATATTTTAACTACACTTTCGGCTAATATTGTAAAAGTTTTGTCAATAAAGTTATCGTTTTGTTGAAAGCGAGGCATCTTTTTAATTATATAAATCTAAATTGGTTTTTTTGGAACAAATGGAAAAATACCCAATATTCTTGCTTGTTTAATTGCTTTTTTAACACGATTTTGCTGGTTACGAGTAAGACGTGTCACACGACGTGCTAATATTTTTCCGTAGCTTGTAGTAAAAGATCTTAATAAAGCTAAATCTTTGTAATCAATTGTACGATCTAAAGAAATGGGAGATAATTTACGTTTTGATTTTGACATACTATTTTATTTTGTTTCTCGAAATAATTGGTGTTGTCGACAGTATTTGCAAAATTTTTTCAACTCTAAACGACTAGAGGTATTACGTCGATTTTTCATTGTTGAATATCGTGCTACACCTGAAGAATTCGTAGAGTTTCCTTGTTTGGCTAAAGTTCTACAATTTGTACATTCTAGTGAGATAATAATTCGGCTTCCTTTCATAAATTAATTAAAACTTCCTTTTAAATATTTTAAGATATAGTAGATATTTTTAGTATACTATTATTGTGAAAAAAATGCAGATTCGGAATTTACGAAATTTTTTATTTTTTATGTGTTTGGTTAGATTTTATCAAAATAAATATTTTTAGTTCTGATTTGATATAATCACTTAATACAAAACTATTAAAACAAAACAAAGTATGGCAAATCTTAAATCTTCGAAAAAGCGTGTTCTAATAGGTATTAGAAATGCAGCAGTTAATCGTGTTTATAAAACAACTATTAAAAATCTATTAAAACGTTACCGTCAGGTTATTAAGATTTATTTAAACGACAGAAATTCCGATAAGTTTAAAGAACTTAAAGTTTTAGTAAATACATTATATAGTCGTATTGATAAAGCAACTAAAAAGAAAGTTTTTCATTTAAACAAGTCAGCGCGACAAAAATCAAGAATTTTAAACAATCTTAAAAAACTAAATGTACCATCGGTATTTGTAAAATAAAGTGTTTAATTCCATCTCTAAATAATTAAAGATGGAATAAAAAATAAAGACAAATAAATATGACCCATCTCTTCTTAAATTATATTCCGGATTTGTTGGAAATCCAGAAAACTAGTTTCTGTTGGTTTCTCCAGAATGGATTAATTGAAAATTTAGACAAACTTTCATGGCTGGAAAACTCTGTTGAAAGTTATGAAATAAGATTTTTTGCAAACGAATTTTATTTTGAATACCCAATATCAGATATTTTAGAATGTCGTTTAAAACAGCGAAGTTATAATGTTAGACTTGTTATACCCATTGAAATAGAGGATAAAAAACTTGAGTTAACACAATTTGATGAATTATGTTTGTGTGAATTGCCATTAATGACACCACGTGCAACTTTTATTATTAATGGTTGCGAAAGGACAGTAGTTGGTCAGTTAGTTCGAAGCCCAGGTGTATATTATCAACTTGAGTATCGTAATAATAAAATATTTAAAATGGAAGCCACAGTTTTGGCTACTCAAGGCTCATGGGTTTATTTCGAAATGGATGAAAAAAATCGTTTATGGATTAAAACAGATAGAATCGATCGGATTCCTTTTCCTATTATTTTATCTTCTTATGCTGATCAACAAAACATAATAAAACAGCTTGATTACCATCTCTATTTTGAATATCTTCTTAATTTTCCGGAATTATATCCTTTTGAGCAAGACCACTTTGAAGAGTCTTGGTTGACTCTTTCAGAAGAGATTTTTGATGAAACAAAATATAACTTAGGAAAAGTTGGTCGGCAACGATTAAATAGTAGACTTCACCTACATTTACCGTTGGATACCTTAACATTAACAATTCGAGATTTAATTGAAATACCTAATTATATGCTTGAATTACGTTTTAGTTTTGCTCAATCTGATGATATAGATAGTCTACAAAATCGTCGAATTCGATTTATTGGTGAATTAATACAAATACAAATTTCCCAAGCTATTAGTCGTTTTTCGGTTAATCTTGCCGAAAAACTTGATTTTACAACAACATTAGATCTTACAACTATTACCGAGCTGATTTACCCTTTACCACTTCAATCTACAATTGATGAATTTTTTGCAACCAACCCTTTATCACAATATTTAGATCAAATTAATCCTTTAGCTGAATTAGCTCATAAACGTCGTGTAACTGTATTAGGTCAAGGTGGTATATCAAATGAAAAAACTAGTCTTGCAATACGAGATATTCACCCAAGTTACTATGGGCGTTTATGCCCAATCGATACACCTGAAGGAGAAAATGCAGGTTTAGTTGGCTCGCTTTCGACGTTTACAAAAGTTAATTCGCAGGGGTTTTTAGAATCACCGTTCTTCATCTTGAAAAAAGGTCAAATTTTAGATTTAATTCATCTAAATGCAGAAAAAGAGAATAACCAATTAATTGCTATGGGTGAATGTCGGGTAAATTCATTAGGACGAGTTTTAACAAAAAAAACCGGAATGAAATTAAATGAAGAATTTGAAATAAGTGAAACAGATAACTTGAATTTTTTGGCATTTTCACCACTTCAAATTTTTTCACCAGCAATTGGATTAATCCCATTTCTTGAACACGACGATGCTAACCGAACTTTAATGGGTGGTCATATGCAACGTCAAGCTGTTCCATTATTAAGACCACAGAAACCTATTGTAGGAACAGGTATTGAATATCAATTAGCTATTGAATCTGGATTCTTACTTGTTGCATACACTAAAGGCAGAGTATATTCTGTTTCATCTAATAAAATTGAGATTCAAGATACTCATGGAAAAATAATCGTTTATCGTCTAGAAAAATACATAACTTCAAACCAAGACACGTTGTTTAGTCATAAACCTATTGTATGGATAGGTGAAGAAATTAATAAAGGTCAATTAATTGCAGATGGTCCTGCAACAGACGAAGGTGAATTGTCACTCGGCAAAAATGTAAATGTAGCTTATATGCCTTGGACAGGCTACAATTATGAAGATGCCATCGTTGTTAGTGAACGTTTAGTTTACGAAAATACTTTTACCTCAATACATTTAGAAAAGTTTGACTGTATTGTTGAAGATGGTGAACCAACTTCAGAAATTGTTACAAGAGAGTTAAATGATGTCCATCCTCATACGATTCGTTATCTTGATGAAAATGGCTTAATTTACAAAGGTGCTTATGTTCAACCAGGAGATATATTAGTAGGTAAATTAACACCGCGTAAGGGCGTCGATGAACCTTATAATCGTCTTTTAGCAGCTATCTTTGGTACAAATGCACTTATGAAAGAAGCATCTCTTCGTGTTCCATTAGGAATTACAGGACGTATAATGGATGTTAAAGTTTTAACGCCAAATTTAATAAGTGATTTACCTGCGAATACTTTATATTTGATTGAAGTTTTTTTAGCACATGTAAGAAAATTACAAGTAGGAGACAAGATGTCTGGAAGACATGGAAATAAAGGTGTAGTTTCTATTATAGCTCCGCGTGCAGACTTACCATTTTTAGCTGATGGGACAGTAATTGATATTATTTTGAACCCATTGGGTGTACCATCACGAATGAATGTTGGTCAGTTATTTGAATGTTTATTGGGGTTTGCTGGAGATAAATCAAATTCACGTTATAAAGTATTTCCATTTGATGAGATGTACCAAAATGAGGCATCAAGGCTTTTAGTTTATAAAAAACTTTATCATTCTATTCAAAAGCCAGAGGTTTGGTCAAAAGACCCTACTACAATAGGAAAAATGATGGCTTGGGATGGTAAAACTGGAGAAAGATTCGAAAACTTAATTACAGTAGGTAAGCCTTATTTACTTAAATTGATTCATTTAGTTGACGATAAAATTCATGCAAGAGCAATAGGTCCTTATTCTGTGATTACACAACAACCACTTGGAGGACGAGCAAGAGAAGGTGGTCAACGTTTCGGTGAGATGGAGGTTTGGGCATTAGAAGCTTATGGTGCGGCTCATGAACTTCAAGAATTATTGACACTGAAGTCGGATGATACACCTGGTCGAATGGCAACTTATAGTGCAATTCTTTGGGGTGAAACAATACCAAAGCCAGGTGTTCCCGAGGCATTTCGTGTTTTACTGCGTGAACTTCAGTCTTTGGCAGTTAATATTCAAACTTTAAGATTTTATCATACCCGACCTAGAATAGAACCTTCAATAAAACCAATCAAAATTTAATTGATTTGTATCAGAAAGTGTCCAATCAAATGAACTCAAAAAGATTATCTTTCAATCATCGTTATTTTAAATATTCAAAAAAAGTAGATAAATATTCAAAAAGAGGTGATGCTCAAAATGTTTCGCCAAATTATCTTTTTCGACGATCTCAACAAAAGCCATTGTCAATAAGCTCAGAAATAGAGCGACGACGCTTTGAAATGATTCAAATTAAAATGGCTTCACCAAAAACTGTTTTGCAATGGAGTGAAAGAAAGTTACCAAATGGTGAAATCATTGGGGAAATTTTAAAACCAGAAACCATGAATTATCGTACATATAAACCAGAACCTTCTGGTTTACTTTGTCAAAAAATTTTTGGCCCAATAACAAGTTGGGAATGCGATTGTAATTTGCCTAAACGTGTACCAAAAAATCGCCAAAAACCAGTTTATTGTGATATTTGTTGGGTTGAGCTTACTGATTCTAGGGTTCGTCGTCATAGAATGGCATATATTGGGCTGAATTTTCCTGCAACACATATATGGTATTTAAAAGGATCACCAAGTTATTTGAGTATAGTTTTAAATATTCCTGTTAGACAACTTGAAAAAGTTGTTTATTTCGAAGGAGGAAGTATTAAAATTAAAGAGAAAACTGGTGAGGCTGTTTTTGATGAAGAGGACGATGAACTGGTTATTTCAGAACAGACAGATAGTACACAAAGTTCTAATAAATCCAAACATATTTATGATGGTGTTTCAAAGAAAGCTTTAGATAATAATGAGATTGCTAAAATCTTAGATCATTTTATGTTAGAAAATGATGGAGAGATTTTTAATGATGACGAGCTCGCTAATACATTAAATTCTTCATCATCAGTTGAAGAGAATACAAACAAATCAAATGAATCAAATTTTTTCAACTTGGACATTGATTTGAATAATTTTATACCACCAGATCCACTAGAACCTTTACTAGGTCCAAATGTTGATCAAGTAGAAGATTTGAATTGGGGCGAAGCTACTCTTAGTTGGGATCCAGATATGGCATTAAAGTGGGAGAATGGTGAGCATAAATTACAAGGAGCAGAAAATATATTAAAAGTACTTGAGGCCATAAATTTAAAATCAAAAATAAAAACTTTGCGCTCAGGCTTATACGATAATCCACAAAGTAAACTTGATAAGATTTTACGAAGAATTCGGATTCTGGAAGGTTTTTTAAGTAGTGAAATAGAGCCTGCATGGATGATCTTAACTGTATTACCTGTTCTACCTGCCGGACTTAGACCAGTTTTTGAATTGCCAACTGGTATGTATACAAGTTCAGAATTCAATGAACATTACCGTTTAATAATCACAAGAAATAATCGTTTAAAACGATTACAAACCAAAATTGCTCCATTTTTCTTATTACAAAATGAAAAATTATTGTTGCAAAATGCTATTGACGATTTATTAGATAACGGCAAACCGACTCCTTTAAATCAAATGATCAAAGATCGTCCTTTACGTTGTTTAAGTGACCTTTTTTGTGGTAAAGAAGGAAGATTTCGAGAAAATTTACTAGGAAAACGTGTAGATTACTCAGGTCGTTCAGTTATTGTTGTTGGTCCCGGACTTGGATTGGATCAATGTGGTTTACCTTATGATATGGCTATTGAACTTTTCAATCCATACATTTTGCGACTTCTTTCAGAGTTTGAAATGGTTGGCAGTCTAACATCCGCAAGTGAAATGCTGTCGCATACAACATTTCCTATATTATGGGATATTTTAGATTTTTTAAGTCGTGTGTATTTGATTATTTTAAATCGGGCACCAACATTGCATAGATTTGGAATACAAGCATTTCAACCAGTAATTACAACCGGACGTGCAATACAACTTCATCCATTAGTATGTCCGGCTTTTAATGCTGATTTTGATGGGGATCAAATGGGTGTACATTTACCATTAACTTTAAAGACGCAAGCTGAAACCTATGATCGTTTGTTATCAGCAAATAACTTCTTATCTTCAGCAACGGGTAGACCTTTATTAACTCCCAGTCAAGACATAGTTTTAGGATGGTATTATTTAACTGCTTATAATTTACCCCAAACCTTGTCTGCTTATAGTTATTATCAAAATTTCAGGGATGTTATTAAAGCAGCAGAATCCAATAAATTATCAGTACATTCTCCAGTTTGGGTAAAGTATTCTGGTCAATTAGTTGGAGTTTCATTAAAGAAATCCGATCTACGCGGAACTCGGACCTTTAAAGATAACACAGTTTTAGAAATCTATGAGGAAATTCAATTAAGACGTTCTGAAAAAGGCAAGATAATATCATGTTATTTATTAACAACGCCTGGCCGGATTGTTCTAAATGAATTGATTGCAGCTGCAATTTATGCGAAACCCTTAAATAAGTTAAACAATCTTTAAATTAATTTTCTACAACTTATTATATTTTCAATAACAAAATACTTACTTAAAAATCTTAGATTACCAATGATAAACTAATATGAAAACCATATCAATTATTTATTCGAGTCAATATTGTTTGAATTTCTTTAATAGAAGAAATTCAACTCGAGTTTATTCATTAGTTAACAATCAGAATAATGATTTCAAATTGACTCAAAAAGATAAATCTTCAATTAATTTTGTTTTTGTTAATCAAGCAATGACAAAAAAAGAATTAGAAAATATTCTAGATTGGATGTTTAAAAACTTTGGGTTGCGGAAAGCTTGTATTTTAGCAGAGTTTTTGAAAGAAGCGGGATTTAGATATGCGACACAAGGAGGAATTTCCATAAATCTTGAGGATTTAAAAGTGCCTTCTACTAAGCATGATGTAATGGTCACAACACAAAAACAAGTTGATCAGGCTGAAAAACGTTACGAACAAGGAGAAATGACTATTTCTGAATGGTTTCAAAAACGTATATCTGCTTGGAACATCGCAAGTGAAACTTTAAAGAGTGAAATTGTGAAGTTTTTTGAGGAAAATGATCCATTAAATCCACTCTACATAATGTCATTTTCAGGAGCTCGAGGCAATTTATCTCAAGTTCGTCAACTAATTGGAATGCGTGGACTAATGTCCGATCAAAAAGGAGAAATGATTGGTGCTGCAATTCAAACTAATTTTCGTGAAGGATTAAGTGTTATCGATTTTTTGATTTCCTCTTATGGGGCAAGAAAAGGTTTAGTTGACACATCAATTCGAACCGCTAATTCTGGTCATATGACTAGACGACTGGTTGATGCTGCTCATAATATTATTATTTGTCAATTTGATTGTCGTACAACACAGGGGATAATTTTGACAGGGTGGGACTTAAATCTAAATAAAAAAAATCTTATAGGTAATCGTTTGATTGGTCGTGTTTTATCACGACCAATATTTTATCCGAAAACAAAAAAATTACTTGCTAGTCGAGGACAAGAAATAGACGATAAATTATCAAAATTAATTGATAATTTAGGTATTGAACATATTCAAGTTCGTTCACCTTTAACTTGTGAATCATATCATTCTGTGTGTCAACTGTGTTTTGGTTGGGATCCAATTCAACCTCGTTTAATTGAAATTGGTGAAGCAATTGGTATAATTGCAGCGCAGTCAATCGGTGAACCTGGAACTCAATTGACCATGCGAACATTTCACACTGGAGGGGTTTTTAGTCGCGAACTTAACGAACAAATTAGAAGTGAAGTTTCTGGTCAAGTTCGATTTCCAAATAATTTGAAAACGAAATTTATCCGAACTTTAGAAGGAGATTTTTATCAACTATTAGAAACTACATCATTTCTAGAAGTACTTACGTACGAAAACAAATTAGTTCGAATACCTATTGATCGTGACCACCTTCTTACAATAAAAAATAAACAATTCATAAGAAAGGGAGAAGTTATAATAAATGTTGCGTCTTCGAGTACCGAAGACTCTGAAACCGAAGTACGAAAAACGGTTTCTACTCCATTTGCAGGAGAAATCTATTATCAACCAAGACAAAATTATAATTTCTTTGAGTACAATTTTATGGTTTGGCTTTTAGCTGGAGAATTGTTTACACTTCCAGCTGCCGCAAAATTATCACAACAAAGAATTGGTAAAACCTTAAATAAACAAAGTTTTGGTTACACAAATTTTGTTACACGAAAAGTTTCAAAGAAACACTCCTTTAAAATCTCCTTAGAAGGGGAAATAGAAAATATTAGTTCTTTTTGTTCATTAAAAAACGTTCATATTTTTCGAAATCGAAATCGACAAACTAGAGCTGATGATAGAATTCGATACTTATTGTCCTTTAAGAATAAAGAGATTTTAGCTTTAACAGAAGATTTTTTAGACACTTTTCAAGTTGACTTTAATTTAGTTTGTTTAGGAAGGTTTTTGAATCAGAACTATCAAGTTCCATCTGGAGGTAGGTTAATTAATTTAACCTTACAAAATTTACCTAGCTCATCAATTAAATTAAAGCAGTCTAATTTCGTTGAAATTGAGAAAGGTGGAACAATTTGTTGGTTACATGAAGAACCTTATTCTTTTTATAAGCGTACAACAAGAAACCTAAAAGTCGTTGAAGGAAAAATTATAAAACGTAACGAAAGGTTAGGAAAACGAAGAATAAATAACTGTTCAGGTATTTTGAAGTTACTACCTTTATTCATTAAAGGACAACGGAAAGATTCTCTTTTTATTCAAACATCCTCTGTTTACACAATATCAAATAAAACAATTGATATTGAGAAAATAATACGCTATTTTAATGGAAAATTTTTCTTTCCTGGTGAAAAATTATTAAATATAGTTGAAGTAAAAGAAATATCTTATTGCGAAATCTATTTGTCTAATAAAAAAGTTAAAATTATTTTGAGGCCGATCATTATATATAATATCGTACAATCTAAACACTATGATATTATTATTGCTAATTCATCTCAAGCAAATACGATTTTAGGTAAAAGAAAATTTTTAACCATTGTACCAAAACAACGAATTTCCGCTAATCAAATTAACTATATTATAGAATCAGGATTATTTTTATCCTCTTTAAATCAGCAAGAAACTGTAAAAAAAGAAGTTTTTACTAGTTTATTACATTCCCAAACAAACGAATTTGAAATAAATTTTTCAAAACGTGAAAGTTTTTCTATAAAAACACGTTTACCAGAATTGGTTAGACGACAGAATGTTAATTTATCAACACAAGTTCTTCCCTTACAGAAACTTGAACCTTATACTATTTTGGGAAATTTGTATAATATTGGTAAATTTTATTCAACTTTATTTGAAATAAAATCACAACATTCTACTCGTTATCAAAAATTGCTGATTATTGATGCTGATCATCTTAGAACGGTTTATTCAGAAGAACATGAACGTGTTTCTAAAAAGGATTCATTCATTTTTCCCGGTCAAAATATTAATACCCTACTTCAAGTAGGTAAAGGTGGTCAAATTCTTCCATTTAATGGTGTAGGAGTAAGATTTCGTTTAGGTAAGCCGTATTTATTTACAGAAGGTGCCAAACTTTACCGTAATCACGGCGATATTTTACCAGTTAACACTGTTTTAGGTTTTGTTACGTATAAGATCTTTAAAACACAAGATATTACTCAAGGTTTACCAAAAATTGAGGAAATTTTTGAGGCACGACGACCAGAGTCACCCTCTACTATTGCAAAAAAACCATGTTTAATTACCAATATTGATCAAAAATATGTGAAAACTTTATCATCAGCAGAAAAAGGCCTTGCAACATTTTTAAGTGTAGTTAATTATTCTGGTTTTAATAAATCTATATCTGAAACACATGATTGCTATCCAAATCTAAACCCAAACTTTTTAGAAGCACACATTTATGAGTATATTGAGCTTGGTGAGCGTTTAGAAAAAGGGAAAGTTGATCCACATGAATTGTTAGAAATTTATTTTGATTTTTACTGTTATCGTGATTCGCATCATAAAGCTTGTTTAAGAAGTTTATATCGCATAGCAGCAATTTTTTTACATTCAATACAACTAGTTTATCGAGGACAAGGTATTAATATTGCAGATAGACAACTAGAAGTCATATTACGTCAAATGACTAGAATGGCAATTATATATGATGCAGGCGATAGTCCATTATTAGAAGGTGAATGTCTTGAGCTTAGGAGCTTAGATATGTTAAACTCTATGTTAGCTAGCAAAAATAAACTTCAAGTTTATTACCGCCCTACTATAATAGGATTAACAAAGGTAGCTTTGCATAGTGAAGGATTTCTATCTGCTTCAAGTTTTCAAGAAACTACAAGGGTTCTAACACAAGCAGCAATAGAAGGAAAACGAGATTGGTTAAGAGGTCTTAAAGAGAACGTTATAACTGGACGTCTAATTCCTGTTGGAAGTGGTCTATCGAGTTTTGCTGATCAATGGATGGCTAAAAATGTTTTTCTATATAGTAGAACATTAATATCTAATAATTTTAGACAAAAAATTATAGAACATCAAAAAAAACTCGGAAAAACGTTTAAAATAAAATCATCGATTAACAACAAAGGTTTTCAAAGTTTAACGCCAGAATCTCTAGTATCAACTCGTAAGAAAAACAAAATTTAATTTTTAAACAAATTCTTCAATCATACCAGTATATAGAAAATTAATTTCTTCATAATAAAAATTCTTGCACTGCTGGCTTAAACTACTTTAAAACTATTCAAGTTTTATTTAATACATTACTGATTTTTAACAAAGAAAATAGAATAGGATGATAGAATCAAAAAGTCTTATTAATCAACAATTAAAAAACTCAAAAGATAAAATTAAGCTTAGATTAAAAAAATATGCCAAATTAGGTCTTCATTACGGGCACCTAAAAAAAGACTGGAACTCAAAAATGGTACGCTACCTTAATGTTTCACTCTTTAAGTTGGATCCGAAAAAACATTATATTAAGTTAACAACTACAGACCAACAGCTCCAAAAAGCAAGAATTTATTTAAGGAAAGCTCGCTCAGAAGGAAAAATTATTCTTTTTGTAGGTACAAAAAAACGTATTTCAAAGATTGTAAGAAAACGAGCATTGTCTTGTGGAAGTTTTTATATAAATTACCGTTGGTTAGGTGGTATGCTAACAAATTGGCGAACTATTAGAAAAAGAATTCGTCGATTACGTGTTTTAGAAATGTTAGAAAAATATCGTATTTTAGATTACTATCCGAAGAAAGAGGGGAGTCGTTTAAGAAGAGAACTATCAAGATTAAAAATCTATTTGGAAGGTATAAAAAAAATGTCATATTTGCCAGATGTTGTTATCTTTGTGGATCAAAAACACGAGATGACGGCAATAAAAGAATGCCGCAAATTAGAAATACCTACAATATCATTAATCGATAGCAATTGTGATCCGGATTTATGTGAAATTGCTATACCTGGTAATGATGACTCTTTACGTGGTATAGATTATATTCTTTATCGTCTTGCTCAAGCGATAAAAACAATTAAATCAGGTGGTCAAGTTAAACAAATTAATTAAAAGCAAACAGTATTTTTTCTCTTGTTTCTGAAATACTTGATTTTATATTTATTATTTAAAACAAGTTAATTTATACTTATTAATTTAAAATCGATTAAAATTATTAAAAAAATGAATAAAAAAATGTCAACTAATAAAGGGGATGCTGATTTAGATAAAATAAAAACATTAAGAAGTATGACAGGTGCTGGTTTAATGAACTGTAAAGAAGCACTTAAATTAAAAAATGGTAATATAGATGATGCTGTTCAATACTTAAAAGAAAAAGGTTTAGCACTCGCTAATAAAAAAAGTAGTCGAGTAGCAAAAGAAGGAAGAATTGAAAGCTATATTCACCATAATTCAAGAATAGGCGTACTCGTAGAAGTAAATTGCGAAACTGATTTTGTTGCTCAGACAGATGAACTTAAAGCTTTTGCAAAGGAAGTTGCTCTTCAAGTAGCAGCTAACGATAGTTTACGTTATGTTAGTTATGAGGACTTAAATGAAGACGAAATAAATAAACTTAAAATAGATTTAGGTTTAGTTGATTCGGATAAAGGTAGCAATGAAAAGTTAAAAGAATGTTTCTTGCTTGATCAAACATCTTTAAAGAACTCATCACAAACAATTAAAGATCGTCTTCAACAGGCTATTGCTAAACTGGGTGAAAATATTAAAATCGCAAGGTTTGTTAGATTTGAGTTAGGGCAATAATCAACTACTTAGTGATGAATACATTATAATTATCTTTCAGAGAGAAAGTCGTCATTCTTTGTTTAGACTCAATACAATTAGTATGATAATATCTTCAAGTACTTTAATTCAAATTGCAGATCTAGAAGTTGGTAAACACTTCTATTGGGAAATTCTTGGTTTAAGCTTACATGGACAAGTTTTTCTTGTAAGTTGGCTTGTTATTTTTTTAGTTGTTGGTGCCTCTTTACTAGGAACGTCAACAATTACAGAAGTTCCTAGAGGAATCTGGCAAAATGCCATGGAGGCCGTAGTTGAATACATTCAAAATATTGCCAAAAGTCAGATTGGTAAGGATTTTAAAGAATGGGTACCGTTTATAGGAAGCCTGTTCCTATTTATCTTCGTTTCAAACTGGTTGGGAGCACTAGTACCATGGAAATTAATACACTTACCTGAAGGTGAACTTGCCGCTCCAACAAATGACATTAATACAACAATTTCATTAGCGTTACTAACTTCAGCAACATATTTTTATGGTGGAATAAAAAAGAAAGGTTTTTCGTATTTTGGTAAGTATCTTCAACCTACACCGATTCTTCTTCCGATTAATATTCTTGAAGATTTTACAAAACCCCTTTCATTGAGCTTCCGTTTATTTGGTAACATTCTTGCGGATGAACTTACAGTATCGGTTTTAACATTATTGGTTCCGATTTTAGTTCCATTACCTATTATGATTTTAGGATTATTTGCAGGTTCTATTCAGGCATTAATTTTTGCTACTCTTGCAGCAGCTTATATAGGCGAATCTGTTGAAGGACATCACTAATTAGTAAAAATAATTATAATCTTGGAAACCTGTTAATTTTTTAGTTAAAGTTTGTATTAAAGATTTACTCATATGACAGATTCAATCGTTTCAGCAGCTTCTGTAATTGCGGCTGGTATTGCTGTAGGACTTGCTGCTATAGGTCCTGGTATTGGACAAGGTAATGCTGCTGGTCAAGCCGTAGAAGGTATTGCTCGTCAACCAGAGGTAGAAGATAAAATTAGAGGTACATTACTTCTAAGTTTAGCCTTCATGGAAGCTTTAACAATTTATGGTTTAGTTGTTGCCCTTTCTTTAATCTTCGCCAATCCGTTCACTTCATAAATCCATTCGGAAGGCAATATATTAACTTTAAGGTTAGCAAAATTGCCTTCCTATAATTAACATTTGATATAAAAAATTATGAATGACTTTTTAGCAAGTTATTTAATAAGCTTAGAAAAAACAGGCGGCCTTTTCGACATTGATGGTACATTACCTGCCTTAATGTTACAATTTGCTATCTTTGTTCAAGTACTAAGAGTTCTTTTATTTCAACCTCTACAAAAAATTTTACAACAACGTGAGGATGAAATTGAAAATAACTTTAAAAATGGACGAATAAGTCTTGATGATGTTGAAGAACTTCAAAAGAAGATAAAAAAACTTTTAGAATCAATACGTCGTATTACTTCACTCCGTGTTGAAAGACTTCAACGTAGACTTCAATCCTTATCTTTCCAATCTAAGGTTTCTCTAGAATCACAACGCGTTGATTTCTACGAAGAAAATTTGAAAAATTACAATCCAACATCTGATACCGCCTATAATCTTGGAGTACGTACTCTACAAAGATTAGAAAGTTATCTGAAACAAAGATTAATTTAATTTGATGGAGAAAAATAATGGTTGAAGAAAATGGATTTCATTTAAACACAGACATTCTGGAAACCAACTTAATAAATATCATTTTATTAATCGCATTACTAATTTTTTCATTTACTGAACCCGTTAAAACTGGCTTAGCTCAGCGACAAGCGCGCATCACGGAAAAGTTAGATACAGCTGCTAACTATCTAATTATGGCCAACTTTCGCCATAAAGAGAGTGTTGAAACACTAGAACGAATTAGAAATTTTGCATTACAAACAAAAAAAGAAGGTTTAGAGCAAAAACGTAGATTACTTGAAGAACAGTCTGAACGTTTCTACAAACAAATAAAAGAAGAAATTAGATTAGGTAAAGAACTTTTGCTTGAGACTAAACAAGCAGTTGATGGATTAATCTATGATTCGTATTTGAATTTAGTCATTTCTAAATCATCAAATATAAAATAAAAAATTTCATAAATATATAAGTTTAAGATGAGGTTAAAAAGATCGTAAAAAGATGAACGAATGCCTAGAAAAATTGACACAAAGTCGTGAGACAGGTTTAACTTCACTTCGGAATTTTATGAATATGTCAGCATCTTTTGATCCTTACCATTTGTATGGTTCAATAAAGATGACTTGGGCATTAACCGAAAAAAGTTTACCACCAGCAAAGACTTTACCAGTCGCAGTAAAATCAAGTTGGACTGATGCAAAATTCCGTGATTCAAATTTTGAATCCTATTTTTCTTTTAGAACCGCATGCGGAAAACAAGACGCATATGATTATATTGTTTTAGGGGTTCTATTACCTTTATGGTATTCTTGTGAAGAAGAAATTAGTCCTGCTTTTAAAAATTGGGTTTATCAAAACTTGAGAACTAGAAGCAAAGCTGGTCTTCCTGTTGTAAATCGACTTTTATTTAAGCTTTTAAATTTAGAGCACGGTATTAAAGTAATCGATGAACTTAAAGTGCCAGCCAGCTATAACACTGAAAAAAATAGACAAAATCTTGTACAAGAGGTTGATGTTCTGATGACTAAATATGGTGTTGCAGCAAATGAATATCTATTTAGAAAACAAATTTCTAGCAAGAAAATATTAGGTGGCTTTATTTGTCGTTTAGACTCTGCTATTTTTGATCAGACAGCAAATACTCGTCTTCACAAAGAGATAATTAAACGATTGGTAAATATTTAAATTAAATAGAAGTTCTAACCAAAAAAAGGTTTTTAGGTGTCCAGAAAATTAACGTTGGACCGTAAAATTAGGAGAAAAAGTGATTATACCTTTAAATTAATTTTAAGGAAACATTTTTAATGATTGATCTAAAAGAGCAAACAAAAAATACTGGCTCAGAGGATTTTGTTAAAGAAACCGGAGTAGTTGTACAAGTAGGTGATGGTATTGCACAAGTTTACGGTTTTAATTTTGTAACTGTTGGTGAAATTGTAACTTTTAAAGTTGATGATCAAGAATCTACTGTTATTGGTCTTGTATTTAATTTAGAAGACATGACAACAGGGATCGTTATTGTAAACGATACAACAAAAATTATTGAAGGTACACTTGTAGAAAGAACAGGTCGTATTGCAACAGTACCGGTTGACGAAAGTCTTTTAGGTAGAATTGTTGACCCTTTAATTAACCCATTAGATGGTAAAGGTGAACTAGATAATTTATCATCTTCACAAATGCTTGAGCCACGTGTACCTGGGATTGTTGATCGTCAATCTGTTTGTGAGCCCCTACAAACGGGATTAATGGCGATTGATGCACTTGTTCCTATTGGTAGAGGTCAACGTGAGTTAATTATTGGTGACCGGCAAACAGGAAAATCAACAGTTGCAATTGATACAATTCTTAACCAAAAAACGGAAAACGTTATTTGTGTATATGTAGCAATTGGTCAAAAAGCTTCATCTGTTGCTAGTGCAATCCGTACCTTAGAAGAAAAAGAAGCGTTAAAATATACTGTCGTAGTAGCAGCGAACGCAAATTCTCCAGCTCCAATGCAATACATCGCTCCGTATGTTGGTGCTGCTATTGCGGAGTACTTTATGTATCGCGAACGTCATACGCTTGTAATTTATGATGATTTGACAAAACAAGCTCAGGCTTATCGTCAAATGTCATTATTATTAAGACGTCCACCTGGGCGTGAAGCATATCCTGGTGATGTGTTTTATCTTCACTCTCGATTACTTGAGCGTGCTGCAAAATTAAATAAAATACTTGGTAGCGGTAGTATGACTGCACTTCCAATTATTGAAACACAAGCAGGTGATGTTTCAGCATATATCCCAACAAATGTAATTTCGATCACGGATGGACAAATCTTCCTATCAGAAGATTTATTTAATGCTGGCTTTAGACCTGCTATTAACATTGGTATTTCAGTTTCACGTGTAGGTTCAGCCGCACAAACTAAGGCAATGAAACAAGTTGCAGGTACATTGAAATTAGAACTTGCACAATTTGAGGAATTGCAAGCATTCTCACAATTTGCGTCAGATTTAGATCCTGCAACACAAAAACAACTTGCAAGAGGACAACGTTTACGTGAAATTCTTAAACAAGCTCCGAATTCACCTGTCCCTCTTGAATATCAAGTAGCATATATTTATGCTGGAGTACGTGGACATTTAGACCAAATACCAATCGACAAAGTTACAGAATTCTTACCGTATCTTCGTTCGTTTATTTTAGAAAAAATGCCAGTTTGCTTTGAAATAATTCGAAATGAGAAGAAAATATCAAAAGAATTAGACGACGTAATGAAAATTTTAACGGTTGAGGCAGCTTCTACATTCTTAGGTGCAGCCCCTGTTGACATTAAATATCCTGAATTAGCTAATATGCTTAAGTCAGCTAAATAGTTACAGCTAAATATAAAACTTGTTTGTTAATCTTAATAAGAAGATTAACAAACAAGTTTTATACTAAAATACTGAATCATTATAGAATAACTTGACATTATATTTATTTTATTGCAAAATACATTATGTATTTGCCCCCATCGTCTAGTGGCCTAGGACATCTCCCTTTCACGGAGGTAACAGGGATTCGAATTCCCTTGGGGGTAGAAAATATTTGCTAATAAGCGAGTATAGCTCAGGGGTAGAGCGCAACCTTGCCAAGGTTGATGTCGCGCGTTCAAATCGCGTTACTCGCTTTAAAATAAAAAAACTATAAATAGGTTTAATTTATATAATTCTAAAATATAAAACATTTAGTTATAATACGATCATTTAACTATTAATTTATTTTTATAAAATCTAAATCTAATAACTTGTATGAATAAAATTTTAAATAGACTAGGTAAAACATTTCGCCGTTCTCAAATTCCAAGTGAGTATTTTACAACTGTTGAGGCAATACTTGAACTAGAAAGCAAGTTTTCTTCTTTCACAGAAAGTGAAATAAAAGAGCGAATCAATATATTACGTGCCAAATACAAACAGAATATTAATGATAATGGATTAGTTATTGAAAGCTTTGCATTAACACGTTATGCTACATGGGTTAAATTGGGGTTAAAACATTTCGAAACGCAATTATTAGGTGGGTTAATATTAAAAGACGGAAAAATTGCTGAAATGAAAACTGGTGAAGGAAAAACACTTGTTGCAACATTACCAGCAAGTTTTCATGCCCTTAGTCAAAAAGGACTACAAATTGTAACTGTAAATGAATATTTAGCCAAAAGAGATAAAGAAACTTTACAATCGGTTTACAATTTTATGGGTTTTAATGTTGGATTAATTCAACAAACAATGAATAATTCTGCAAGACAAATAAATTATGCCGCTGATTTAACCTATATTACGAACTCCGAACTAGGATTTGATTATCTTCGTGATAATATGGTTATTGATCCTAGAAAAAAGGTTTTGCGACCTTTTTATTATGCTTTAATTGATGAAGTTGATTCGGTTTTAATCGATGAAGCACGTACTCCATTAGTAATAGGTAATCCTGTTCCTTTAAACTCAAAACGATTTAATAAAGCAAAAATTCTATCAAGATCAATGGTTCGAAATCGACATTTTGAAATTGATTTCAAAAAACGACGTGCTACCATTACCGAAGAAGGTTACCGCTTTTTAGAATTATCTTTAGGTACAACAGATCTATATAATCAACAAAATTCTTGGGTATTATATATTCAAAATGCTTTACGTGCAGACTTTTTATATAATCTTGATCGAGATTATATTATTCAGGATGGTCAGGTTCAAATAATCGATGAATTTACTGGTCGTATAGCAATTGGTCGAAAATGGTCCGACGGTTTACATCAAGCAATCGAATGTAAACACGAATTAGAAATAAGCCAACAAACTATTACCCAAAATTCTATAACTTATCCAAATTTCTTTTCGTTATTCCCTATATTATCAGGAATGACTGGTACAGCAAAGACATCAGAAAAAGAATTTTTGGATTTCTATAATTTACAAGTTATTGTAATCCCAACCAAAAATCCAATTCAACGAAACGATTTAGAGGACTTGGTTTTCCAGACAAAAAGAAGCAAATTTCAAGCCATACTTACTCAAACAATAGATATGTATAAAGCTTTACGTCCGGTTCTTGTAGGAACAAGTACTATTGAAGACTCGGAAATTATAAAGCAGCTTTTTGTTTATTCTAATATTCCCTGTAAAATATTGAATGCAAAACCAGAAAATGTTGATCTCGAATCTGCCATTGTAGCTCAATCAGGAAAACTAGGTGCAATAACAATTGCTACAAATATGGCTGGAAGAGGAACGGATATTTTATTAGGAGGTAATTTAAAATATGAAATAAATTCTTATCTTCGTTCATTATTAAGATATATATTATTTTCTCGAGAGTTTAAAGACACTTTTGGTTTAGTTAATTACTTTTATAAAATCCTTTTTGATCTTAAATTTATAAAAATTGAATTAAGTCAATTACCATTAACAGATTGTATAGAATTTATAGAACGACTTGTTGACGTAGAACAACTACCAAGTGAATCTGAACTTGGGCGACGCATTAATAAGATTTATTTATTTTTAGACAATTTATTCCGTGAAAAATGGCAATTTGAAAGAGAAACTGTTATTAATTTAGGTGGTTTACTTATTCTAGGTAGTGAACGTCATGAATCACAAAGAGTGGATAATCAATTGCGAGGTAGAGCAGGGCGACAAGGAGATCCTGGACAATCATGTTTTTTTATAAGTCTAGAAGATGAACTTTTTTCTCGTTATGGTGGAGCAGTTTTCGATAAATTATTAACAACTTTACCTCCTGATAATGGTGAAATTATAGGTGGACAAAGTGGAAAATGGTTAGCAGATTCTATTTCCAAAGTTCAAAAACGTGTTGAAAATTTTTTCTATGAAGGACGAAAAATGAATTTTGTTTATGATAAAATTTTTCATCGCTATCGTTTAGCTTATTTTTTTCTTCGTAACCGATTGTTGTTAGCTAAAAATTATCGAACTGTTTTTGTAAATCTTTTAGTGTCACCAAGTTTCGAAGTTTTTCCAATTCGTTCGGTTGAGTTCTTTTCTTCTTTCGATCTAAACAATTCTAAACAAGAAAATGCAATAACGCTTTTATATCAAGCAACAATAAGTTATGATATTAATAGTCTAGAAGGACAACTGTTTTTTGCAAATGAATTTGAATTAGGTGTAAAACAGATTATTATGACTAAATTAGACCAACTTTGGGTAAAGTACTCACAAGCAATGGAGTTAACTCGTGAGACTATTGGTTGGCAAGCTTATGCTCAAAAAGATCCTGTTCAACAATATGAATATTATTGTGGTTTAGGTTTTAAAGAATTCTTAAATAGCATAAAAACTGTTATCTTAGCTACCTTAGGTAAAGGTGAAACCGAGATCTTCGATAATATTAGCAGCGAAGAGGTTATTGAACTTGATTCTACAAATAAAATTACTAAGAAATAATACATGACAAAACGTACACTTCAAGGAACTAAAAGAAAAGCCGTTCGGAAATCGGGATTTCGAGCAAGAATGGCGGATCATAAAGGTTGTAAAGTAATTAAAGCACGTCGTAAAAGAGGACGTAAAATATTAGCCAAAACTATTTATAGTTAGTTCTAATAACGAACAATAGAATTAAATGAATTTTGAAGAAGAATTTCTTATCGCTCTACGTTCAAAATCTTCTTTTATTTATATTGTGAGTGATGAAGAAGAAAGAGCTGAGTATATAATTAGAAAACTAATGCGTGATCCACTTCAACGCATAGTTTATTGTTGGGATTATCAAAATGGTTTTAACAATTCCTATTCTGGAGGACAATCCCGACGTAACCCTATGGATGCATTATCCAAAGTGGAGACACTTTTACCTGAAACTCCTTGCTTGTTGATTCTAAAAGATTATTCTAGATTTCTGCAAGAAGTTAGTATAAGTAGACAATTACGTAATTTACTCCCATTATTACGTCGTCAACCTAAAAGTATAGTTTTTTTGAATCCTGTAAATGAGCTTCCATCTCAATTAAATGATATATTCGTTGTTTTAGAACTTCCAAAACCTACCCGATCAGAAATATCTTCAGAAATTTTAAGATTAACTAACTTGTTTAAGAAATCTATTAATGAAGATTACTTTGAAAACATCGTTACAGCCTCATTAGGTCTTTCACTAGAAAAAATTAGACAAGTCTTTTGTAAATCATTAATTAGCGGTAACAATTTTAATGAATCAACGGTAGATTTTTTGTTCCGCGAAAAGCAAAGTTTAATTAATCAAAATGGATTTTTGGAATTTTGCCAATCGTCTATAAACTTTGATCAAATTGGTGGACTTGAGAGTATAAAAGCATGGGTTAATCTTAGAAAAATGAATTTTTCTGAGAAAGCAATTAATTACGGTTTACCTAATCCAAAAGGGGTTTTGCTGGTTGGTGTCCAAGGGACTGGAAAGTCGTTAATAGCAAAAGCACTGGCAAACGATTGGTGTTTACCTTTATTTCGACTAGATTTAGGTAGGTTATTTGGAGGAATAGTTGGTGAATCTGAAAGACGTGTAAGAAAAATGATTGAAACCACCGAATCTCTTTCACCTTGTATTTTATGGATTGATGAAATTGATAAAAGTTTTCAATTTATTAATCAAGGTGGGGATAGTGGTACAACAAATCGGGTACTTAGTACTCTATTAACATGGTTTGCTGAAAAGCAAACTTCAGTGTTTATCGTTGCAACTGCCAATAATCTTCAAGTCTTACAATTAGAATTGATAAGAAAAGGGAGATTTGATGAAATTTTCTTTTTAGATTTACCAACATATGAAGAACGTAAAATTATTTTCCAGGTTCATTTAAAAACATTTAGACCTGAGACATGGAAGTTTTACGACATAAATTTACTGAGTAAAAATACACCTAACTTTTCGGGTGCAGAAATCAGACAGGTTGTTATTGAGGCCATGTACTTCGCTTTTAATCAAAAGCGTGATTTTAATGACCAAGATATACTTTTGCAGATTAAAAATACCGTACCTCTAGCCAAATTAAATACACAAATTATAGGTGATTTACAAAATTGGGCAAGATCAGGACGTATTCGTTCAGCGTCTTAAAAAATATTTTTTAAATTTATAACAACTTTAATTATCTTATGCGGCAAATATTACGTTGGGTTGCGGATATGCGAGTTGCAATCTCTATTGTTTCTATATTAGTTGTTTTAAGTATTTTAGGTTCTGTCTTGGATCAAGGTGAATCAACACCAGTTCAACTAATCTCTAACTTTGATCAGTCTGTAATTCCTAAAGATACAGAGATAAAATCATTTCAATCATATCCAATTTTTTCTAGTTTTATTTTTAGAGGTTTTGCTTTTCTATTTGGAGTAAGTTTGTTAGCTTGTACCTACTTACAACAATTACCATCTTACGACATTTGCCGTGGTGTGAATTTTTTTAAACGTTCTTCAATTCCTTTTAAATCAGATTTAGATTCTAATTTAAGTGTTAAACATTTACGTTCATTAATTAATAAATTATTTAAGGCCAATTATTCTTTATTTCAAAAACGGAATTGGTTTTATGCTTATCAAGGCCTAGCAGGTCGATTTGGGCCTATTATAGTACACTTTAGTATCATCTGTATTTTAGTTGGTGCTTTAGTTTCAGCATTATTTGGCTTTAATGTCCAAGAATTAGTACCTAAAGGCGAAATTGTATATTTACAAAATATACCTTCACCCGCTACGTTTGATTACTTACCATTATTTCCCATACGGATAAATGATTTTTGGATTACTTACCAACAAACAGGTATTACTCACCAATTTTATTCCAATATATCGATTTTATCGGAATTTGGAGAAGAAAAAAATTGGTTAACTTTATCTGTTAATCATCCATTAAATTTTGATAACTATCAATGGTACCAAACAGATTGGGATATTGTTGGCTTTACTGCTTATTATGACAAGATTTTTTACCAAATACCATTTACAGAATTAACTGTAAATCAAACAAAAAATTGGGTTAGTTGGTTACCTTTTCCTAATGAAGAGCGAATCTTGTTGTTGCAAGATTTAACTGGAAAATTATTTGCAATTGATAGACCACAAAAACTTCAAGATATTTTGGAGTTTGGTTCTCCATTATACTCTTCCATTAATTTGGTCTTATTAGAAGTAATCAGTTGTACAGGTTTACAAATTCGTTTTGACCCTGGTACAGTTGTAATATATTTAGGTTTCGCTTTACTTATAATTAGTGCATTTATAAGTTATAGTTCATATTCGAGAATATGGATTATTATGAACGCATCCAAAATAAAAATTATTGGTGTAACAAATAGATCAAAACAAGGATTTATGCTGCAAATTTTGGAGCTAATAAATTCATTATTCTGATTCTTAGTATTTAATATTAATTTAAGATTTTAAAACAAAAAAATTAACTTTACTCATGAAAACTGTTTTTTCTTCATACGAAGCAATTCTACTTTTTAAACCAAACTATTCACCCGAACAATTATATCTTCTTGCTTTCTACTATGCAAAACGTCTAAAAAGTTTTGGGGCCAATAATATTATTATTCGTTATAGAGGTAAACGTCGATTAACTTATCCTATTCACGATAATACTATCGGTGATTATGTGCAACTACGTTTCTCAATTATACCGAAGAATTTAAATCCATATTTAGAATTAATTAAACTTGATGAAAAACTTTTACGTTCTTTTCTTTTACGTGTAGACACAAGTACTAAACTATAAGACTCTTACGTATAATTAATTTTTGTTGATTTGGGTTTAATTTCAAACCTAAATCTTTTAAATAGTTATAGCTATATATGTTTTTATATGTTACGAACGCTAGAAATTAAAAATTTTGATAGAAAGACTAATTTTGATAAGTCTTTCTATTCAACTTGTCGTGTCCCAAATTCAAAATTTCCTAGACCTATATATTATTTACATAAATCTAAACAAAAAAGATTTAAAGATGAAAAAACTTTAAATTTTTTAAAATTTAAACAAATTAATTTTGAATTACTTTTTATTTTTTATAAAGTTGTAGTTGGTGGTAGTCTCAGCAAGGCTGCTAAACAATTAAATATTAGCCAGCCGGCAATAAGTTTGTCTTTACAAAGAATAGAGAAAAAAGTAGGTTTTAGATTATTTAAACAATTGAACTATAAAAATTCATTAATATTAAATGATTATGGTTCAATTGTTTTTAATCATGTACAACGCATGCTTCAAATTGTTGAAGAAAGTTTAGGATTCAACAGATTAAGCTTGTCTTATAACGAAATATTGCCAGCAAAACTAGAGAGTATAAATTTATTTTCCAATTTTAGCAGAAATGACTTTGTTCATTCAAGGATAAATAATTCATTGTTTACATCACTTTCAAGAAAATATTTTATAAATTTAATTCAACTAAATTTTAAATTTTTTGAGAATCAATCTAAATTTATAATATTTCAAAGAAAAATTATAAATTTAGAAAATTTATCTGCATTTACATCATCTACAGTCTTCGTAGTTGATAAATTTTCTTCTATTAAAAACTTAAATAATCAAACTTTTTCGTCTTTAAATAAAATAAATTTTATTGAGATTCAAACGACAAATGCATTTAAACTGTGTCTATCTTTGAAAATTTCGGATTACAAATGTTGGGGATGATAAAATAAATATCATTTAATTTTTACTCAAGCCAACCATAGCTATGAAGACCTTGACCCAAAAAATTAACTCCTAAATAACACATCCAAACAATAAAGAACCCTATAGTAGCTAATATTGCAGGGCGTTTACCTTGCCAACCTTTAATTAATCGACTGTGTAAATATATAGCAAATACTAGCCAAGTGATTAGCGCCCAACTTTCTTTAGGATCCCAACTCCAATAAGATCCCCATGCCTGGTTTGCCCATACAGCGCCAGAAATAATACCTAATGTTAAACATGGAAAACCAAAAGCTATAAGACGATAGCTCCAAATATCTAATAATTCATTAATAGATCTAGTAACAGGTGGGTTAGTAATTGTTGTTGTATTATCTATATTAAATGAAGGAAAACTTACTTCACTTGTCTTGTCTTCAATAATTGATGAAGATAGTTTCTGTATTGGCGATTTTTTAAAAGATAAAACTAATAATAAAATTGAAAGTAATGAGCCCACAATTAAACTAGCATAACTAACCATCATAATGCTAACATGCATCATTAACCAATTAGATTGGAGAGAAGGAGCTAAACTAGTAATGTTTTGCATTTCACTTGGTAATATATTTGTTGCAAATCTAAAGATCAAAACAACAACAGGTAAAACCATGCTACTTATTAAACGACTTAACATTTTTCGTTCAGCCCACTTTTGAACAAGTAGTATGGCTGTACAAAGAAATAAAAGTGATTCATAAAGATTACTTAATGGAAAGTATTTTCCGGTTATCCATCTTCCAGATAATAAAACGACAAAAAACACAGTTGAAAGATCACTTAGAAGGACACTTAACTTTAATGCAACTGATTCTTTATCTTTCATAATCAGTGTAAAAAAAGTAAGAAGTGTTGATCCACACAGTGAATAAAAAATGATAGATTGTAACAAATGTTCGAACGATTTCCATTCCATATCAAGTATTATTTTTTTTTAGAATCCCGATTATTTTATTATAACTAAACAGATTAATTTTATTTGGGATAATTATTATGTTTATTGAGCAGATGGCGAAATTGGTAGACGCATCACACTCAAAATGTGACCCTTTTTGGATGAGGGTTCAATTCCCTCTCTGCTCAAATTTTTCAATTAAGTAACTTTTAGTTCTAAGATAATTTATTTTATAGTAATAATAATTAATATACTTATAAATTACACATAAAAAGAAGAGGTCTTTGATGGTAAAATTTTTAGGAAAAAAATCTATTCGTTTACTAAATAATCCACCAAAATTAGGTCCAATGCGTTTACGTGGTTGGAAAGGAAATGTTTATAAATATGGTTTCTCAACATCAATACAAACTGATGATATAGAAAGAGGTATTGACCTTCAAACGATCGAGATGATTTCGAAAAAGAAAAATGAGCCCGAGTTTTTTTTAAACTTTAGAAAGAGGGCTTTCAAGAAGTGGCAAGCATTAACAAGTCCCTCATGGGGTGAACTAATTTATGCTCCTATAAATTATGATGAAATAAGCTGTTATTCGTCACCAAAGCAAAATACTGTTGCTAGTTTAGATGAAGTTGATCCCGAATTATTACGTACTTTTGAAAAACTAGGTATTCCATTAAATGAACAAAAGCAACTAGCAAATGTTGCTGTTGATGCTATCTTTGATAGTGTTTCAATTTTTACAACTTTCAAACGTGAGTTATTAAAATATGGTATCATTTTTTCTTCTATTTCGGAATCGATTCATAATTATCCGAAACTTATAGAAAAATACTTAGGTAGTGTTGTATCAATTTCTGATAATTTTTATGCTGCTTTAAATTCAGCAGTTTTTACTGATGGATCATTTTGTTATATTCCAAAAAATCTCCATTCTCCTATTGAACTGTCAACATACTTCAGAATTAATAACGAACAATCAGGACAATTTGAACGGACGTTAATTATAGCTGAACCTGGTAGTAAAGTGAGTTATTTGGAAGGATGTACAGCCCCACGTTATGATACAAACCAACTTCATGCAGCTATAGTTGAATTAATTTGTTTTGAAGGCGCTACCATTCGATATTCTACCGTTCAAAACTGGTATGCGGGTGATAAAAAGGGTCAAGGTGGAATTTATAATTTTGTTACAAAACGTGGTGTATGTTTGGGACAGGATTCTACCATAATTTGGACACAAGTTGAAACAGGTTCAGCTGTCACTTGGAAATATCCTAGTTGTATTTTATTAGGTCATAAATCCAAAGGTGAATTTTATTCGGTTGCTTTAACGACAAATTACCAACAAGCCGATACTGGAACAAAAATGATTCATATTGGATATGGTACAAGGAGTCAAATTTTGTCGAAAGGTATTTCTGGTGGAAACTCTATGAATACATACCGTGGACTAATTCAATTAGGCCGAAAAGCACGTAAAGCTATCAGTCATTCGCAATGTGATTCTTTATTATTAGCAAATAAATCATATACAACAACATACCCTTATGTTAATGTTAGAAATTCAACTGCTCGAGTTGAACATGAAGCATCAATTTCAAAAATTGATGAAGAACAAATCTTTTATTTTAAACAAAGGGGTATGACAGAAGAACAAGCTGTTCAAATGGTTATGAATGGTTTTTGTCGTCAAGTTTTTCAAAAACTTCCTATGGAATTTGCTTTAGAAGCTGAAAAACTTTTGGAAGTACGACTTGAAAACAGTATTACATAATTTATTTATCAGTGGAAAATTGTTTTTTTATAAAAATATTAAAAATTTAATAAAATGAAATCAAATAAATTATTATTAACAATTAAAAATTTAGTAGCTACAACTCATACTTCTGATGCAAAAAAGAAGGATCTTTTTATTCTAAAAGGCATTAATTTATCTCTATATAGCGGCGAAATTCAAGTAATTATGGGACCAAATGGTTCCGGGAAAAGTACCCTGTCTAAAATTGTAGCAGGTCATCCATCTTATAGTATAAAACACGGTTCCTTATGGTATCAAGATCACCCAATAGGTGAATTATCACCAGAGTTAAGGGCAAAACGAGGACTATTTTTGGGATTTCAATACCCGGTTGAAGTCAGTGGAGTAACAAATCAAGACTTTCTTAACCTTGCATATTTGTCAAAATGGAATAAAACTTCTGCTGTTGGACAAAATTCTTTACGATTATTAAATTTAAGTCTTCATTTTTCAAATCTTCTTCAAATACCACCTAATTTTCTTGTCCGTCCATTGAATCAAGGTTTTTCTGGTGGTGAAAAGAAAAAAAATGAACTACTACAACTAGCATTATTAGATACAAAATGTGGTATTTTAGATGAAATCGACTCCGGCCTAGATATTGATGCATTAAGAATTCTTGCTAAGTGTATACTGATTTACCATATTGATGGTTTTTTGAATCAAGACTTTTATCTCGCTCCTCAATCATTTCTTTTAATCACACATTATAGACGCCTTTTAGATTATCTTCATCCGGATACAATACAAATTTTAGAATCAGGAAAAGTAATCTGCCATGGTGATAAAAAATTATTAATCGCTTTAGAACGAAAAGGTTATGATTGGATTTCACCAGACGTCCTTTTTACAAAATTATTGTATAATATCAATAGAATTAAAATTAATTTTTCTTCTTAATTTTTTAAAGTATTTAATATATATGTTATAGACTGTTGTCATTAATTATGATCAAGATAAACGAAAAATATTGGTGTATTGAAGAAGAGGATCTAATTGAACTAAATACCTACACTCATGATCTAACCCAAGATGCGGCATTAGGAAAATTAGAACCTATGATTGGACGGGAATCAGAATTAGACCGGTTAGTAAGAGTACTTTGTAGAAGAACTAAAAATAATCCGGTAATTGTAGGGGAACCTGGAGTTGGAAAAACTGCGTTAGTTGAAGGTTTAGCTGCCGCTATTGCTAACCATGAAGTTCCTCCTAAACTTGCAGGCTCAAAAATTATAACGGTTGATTTAGGAGCATTGATTGCCGGAACTAGATATAGAGGTGAATTTGAAGAGCGTTTACAATTGTTAATTGATTACGTAAAAGAAACTCCCGAACTAATTTTGTTCATCGATGAGATTCATACTTTGATAGGTGCGGGGTCTGCTGAAGGTACAATGGATGCTGCAAACATGTTAAAACCGGCTCTTTCACGGGGACAATTTCGTTGTATAGGTGCAACGACTATTGATGAATATAGAAGATATATTGAACGAGATCCAGCATTGGAAAGACGTTTTCAACCTATACGTGTAAATCAACCAAGTGTCGAAGAAACAGTTGATATTTTATTGCGAATTCGACAAAGATACGAAGATTACCACAACGTTTTAGTTTCTAACGAAGCTGTAATTAGAATTGTTGAAATGGCAGATCGTTATATCCCGGGACGCTATTTTCCAGATAAAGCAATAGATATATTAGATGAAGCATGTACACTTGCGTCTATGGCTCCAAAAATAACTACCTATGAACGAAAAGTGCTTGCATATTATTTTGATATGTTAGATGAAGTTAGACGTGAGAAGGAAGATGCAATTCGAATAAATGAGTTTTATGATGCAGGTCGTGCATATGAACGAGAGGAAGAACTATATGTACGCATTATGCAATTGCGTGAATATTTATATGAAAGAGCAGAACGCAGATACCAGCAACCTGACTCAGATTCAAAACCTGATGCTGACAGTTCTGATTAATCTCTTGGATAAAGATTTTATATTTCTGAAATTCAAGTTAGTTTCGTAAAAAGATGTTTGATTACTTTAGTTGTGATATGTCCTAGTGTATCGCAACCAAAGTAACTTTTATATAGTTAAAAAAAGATTATATTAAATTTCTTTTCTCTTTATATTAAAATTTATAAGGGTGAGTTGCTAACTCAATGGTAGAGTTCTCGGCTTTTAACCGAAAAGTTCTGGGTTCGAGTCCCAGGCAACTCACTGGTGGTCATAGTAAAAGCTTTATTGCTTGCACATTGCGATTAATTTAAAAATAACCTCGGTATTCAACTAGCAAATTGTTGGTATCATTAATTCAAGGAAAATAAAATTTTATGGACGCACGAATTTTAATAATGTTAACTCCGGTTTTAGTAGCTGCGTCCTGGGCGCTTTACAATATTGGTCGAGTAGCTCTACAGCAGCTTCGCCGGGCAACAAGCTAAGGTTTTGACGATTCGTAAAAATTCTATGAGGTATTATACTACTTTACCTCATAGAAAAGTTGATTATATAATCAATAAACAGTGATTATTCAGGTGATCTAAATCTTGATCACCTTGAATTCTACGTTTTATAAATACGATGCTTTTTTAAAAGCAAGTACAGTAATAATAATAGGTCCTGAAAGTAAAATAAAAGTTAAGGCAATAAGCTGACTAAGAACCTGCAAATTCATAATAATAAACTAGAATCAAAATAATAAATCACTAAGGACAGTAAAGTTTTCCATAATGAATATATTATACCTATTAATAATAAAAAGTTTTTGATTAATTCCTACACAAAAACTGTGTAGGAATTAATCAAGAATTTAGATTGGTTTTAATTTATGTTTATAAAACGTATCTTTCTCCAGGAGGATATTTTGTTACAACATAACTGTGAATAGTGTAACGAAGATTTCTTCCTTCAACTTCTTGTCTTTCTAGGTAGAAGCCAGGTTCTTCGTAAGGACGTTGTACTATAAATGAAAGAGCACAACTTTCAACACCACGAGATGCATCAAAAGCGTTGATTTTGATGTAAGTAGTAGGGTGTGCTGCACGACATTGGTCAAGTTCATACATAACCACTGAAGCGTCTTTGATTCCAAATAGTGGAAGACCCCATAGTTCCCAGTAACTGTTACGTGGATGTGGATCTTCTGTCCATTCAATACTAACAGCCCAACCGTTTTTAATAATATATTTAACTTGTGCTAAAATTTGCTCGTCAGTTAAATCAGGTAAATAAGAAAATGTTCCTTGTGTTAATCTCACTCTTCAGATGCTCCTTTTTTGGAAAAATTTTTAGTTAATAACAGCTAAGCAAATTATTACTGTTTAGTAGCAGTTTCTGCGAAGTCAGCTGTGTCAGTTGATGAGTAGTTGAACGAAATGTCTTTCCACAGATCAAGTGCAACTCGTAATGGAGTACAAGTTTCTGCTGCTGCACGTAAAATTTGAGGACCTTCTTTTAAATAGTTACGGCCTTCGTTACGAGCAACAAGCATACATTCCATACCTACACGGTTAGCTGTAGCACCAGATGCGATACCATCTGGGTGTCCAATTGTACCACCACCGAATTGCATAATGCAATCTTCACCTAGGTAGTGAAGTAATTGGTGCATTTGTCCGATGTGGATACCACCAGATGCTACTGGAACAACTTTACGAAGAGATGCCCAGTCTTGTTCGAAGAAGATACCTTGTGGAAGGTTAACTTCTAGGTTAGTTTTTAATAATGTGTTGTAGAAACCTTTAACCATTAAAGGATCTCCCTCTAATTTACCTACAACTGTACCTGCGTGGATGTGGTCAACACCAGCCATACGCATCCATTTACAAATTACACGGAAGTTAATACCGTGATTTTTTTGACGAGCATATGTTGAGTTACCTGCACGGTGAAGGTGAAGAACCATATCATTTTTACGTGCCCAGTATCCCATTGATTGGATAGCAGTGTAACCGATTACTAAGTCAATCATGATAATAACAGAACCGATAGTTTTTGCAAACTCAGAACGTTCGTACATATCTTCCATAGTACCAGCTGTTACGTTAAGGTAAGAACCTTTTACTTCACCAGAAGCTGCTGCTGATCTGTTTACACCTTCCATAACGTAAGAGAAACGTTCTCTCCAACGCATGAACGGTTGTGAGTTGATGTTTTCGTCATCTTTTAAGAAGTCTAAACCACCTTTAAGACCTTCGAAAACTACACGTCCGTAGTTTTTACCAGAAAGACCAAGTTTTGGTTTTACAGTTGCACCTAATAATGGACGTCCAAATTTATCAAGACGTTCACGTTCTACAACGATACCTGTAGCAGGTCCTTGGAATGTTTTTAGGTAAGCATAAGGGATACGCATATCTTCTAAACGAAGAGCTTTTACTGCTTTGAATCCAAATACGTTACCAATAATTGAAGCTGTTAAGTTTGCAATTGATCCTTCTTCAAATAAGTCGCATTCGTATGCAATGAATCCAAAGTATTGGTCTGCAGCACCTGGAACAGTATCAACTTTAAATGCTTTTGCACGATAAACGTCACAAGCAGTTAATAAGTCTGTCCATACAACAGTCCAAGTTGCTGTTGAAGATTCACCAGCTACTGCTGCTGCTGCTTCAATCGGGTCAACACCAGGTTGTGGAGTAATACGGAATAGTGCTAAAACATCAGTATCTTTAACTGTGTAGTTAGCATCCCAGTATCCCATTTCAGCATAAGGGATTACACCTGATTCATAACGTTCATTTTTGATTCGTGTTCTTTCTTCTACAGATTGAAACATGTCTGACTCCTTAATATTTAGCAGTAGGTTGTTGCGTTCTCGGAAATTTAGAAAGCTCCTCCTTGAAAAAGAGGATAAGTTTACTTGAAAAGCACAAGTCGGCTTAAACCGAGTGGAGAATTTATGTTCTCCTAGCTTTTATTTTATTTAATTTTTATTTAATATAAAATCGTATTTATTTATAAAAATGTTAAAAATAAAATTTTAATTTTTTAATAAACAATAATTAACGTTATAAATTAGGGTTTAAAAATAAAAAAAATAATATAATAAATTTTAATCTATAATATTATTATAAAAAGTAAAAAAATTAATTTCTAGACAATTGAATAAAATTATTTTATAATCTATAATATAAACAGTAGTACTTAACTCCACTAAAGCTTAGGTCTAATTTGAGCTAAAAAAATCCAGAGAGTTGAAAGTTTTAAGCGTTTATTTAGTAAAATGCTAAAGTATTAATATTGTATTAATAACTTGTATTAATAAAGTTTATCTTCAGATATAAATTAAAAAAACAAATTGAGAAAATGAAAAGTATTAAAACTGTACTAATAAACGGTGAGCTTTATTTGATTAATTATGAAATAATTTTAGATAAGTACTTACACTTCTTAAATATTGCTGATTTAGAGACTTATTTAAATATTTTTGAATATAACAACAAAATAATATTAAAAAGCGATTTAAAAAAATTAAAACTCAGCAACTTTACAAAATTAGAACTTATCCAGGTTGTTGGTGGTGGATAATTAAATTTAAGCACGTTTTAACTAAAGTTCAATTTTAAATAAAAGGTTAATTGACAATGTATAATGTTTATTTACAAAATTTTTACAAGAACCCGTTTCGTTCTCGACATTTGACCAATGATATTGATCAGGAAGAAATGTATGAGATTTTTGAAAAAATTAGGAACAACTTATATGCTTTCTTAGATGATGATCTTCCTTTTGATTTCTCCTACATTCCAGAATGGGTCGATGAATTTGGAAATTTTAAACTTGCACCATACATTCATCTCCCACGTCTAAAAATACCTCTAACTAAGATGTATGTAGGACCAAGATTATATTGGGGAGAAAAGGTTTTGCCTTTTTTCAAAAGTCTTATACAAACACGAAGAATTAATTTTCATTTATCAAATAAAAAAACATGGGAAAATCTTACACATTTTTACAAATCTGTCAAAAAACAAAATTATATACAGCATTATGAAGAGCATCTAAGATATTTAGATTTACCTGTTCAACCACTTACAGATCCAAAAGGGTTTGAAGTTCAATTAACTACAAATGATATTCTCGAAGAAGCTATTGAAAATGTTCAAGACGGTTATACATTTGTTTATGATTACTGTTCAAAAATGTTTCCGGAGACAACTGAGTTATTAGATGAACATTGTTACTTTGAACCTGATGTTTTTCCTAATATTATTCTTGAAGGTTTATATGAAGCAATATATCACAATACGTATTTATTTTTAATAAAAACTCAAACAAACGAACTTATTAATCACCCTGTTCATAACAACCTTAGAAAAAGTCCAATTAAATTATACAAATGGTTTGTCTCGGGTGATATCGATACAAAACTCTTAAGCGTAATAAAACCAAAACCAATACAAATAACAAGATATCATTATTCAATAATACTACTAGAAAGTTTCCTTTGTTTAATAGTCTTCCTTTGGTTATCGAGATGGTTGATTAGACGTTTAATAAGAGTAACAATTAATTTACAACCACAGATACAATGGGCTATATTTAAAGAGGATATGGAAGAACGGAAAATAGATATGTACTATGATAAATTCAGATTTATACAACAAATTAAAAAACTAAAATCAAAAATATTAGACCTTAAACCTAAATTTAAATACAGAATTTTAAAGATACTTAGTACTGAATCGTTTTTATAAAAAGATAAAACTTTAATAAACTAACATAATATGTCGTCTAACATAATAAAAATAAAACGTTTTAAAAGAACCAATTTAAAAAATTGTTCTAAAAACATTGTAAATCACTTACGTTCAGATGTAAAAATAGAACGGTTAAGAGAAGTTTATAATTGCCTTTTAAAAAGGTATGTCAAAGACCCTATGGGCAACCGTAAGAGGCTCTTTCATGAAAAGAAATTAATGAAAATTAAAAATTTATCTAAAGGACTTTTGATTGAATTAATTTTTATGAATATTAAGCTTCTAAACATTAATAATCAACAGTCTTCAGTAATCTCCAGGCTTTTACTAAAAAACAAAAAACTTTTTAGAGATAATAAAGTTTATGATAGATCATACTTAGATACCATAGATAAAAATCCACTTTATAGTAAGTTAAAAACTATCAAAAATAGATTACAACTAAAACTAGATAACTTTAAATTAAATCATAAAATAACATTTAACAAATATAAACTGAAAACTAAAGATTTTATTTTTAATAACAAAAAATTGTTAAAAAAAATACTATTATTAATAAGAGAAAACGTAAACAATTTTCTTAGTTTTATAAAAAACGATGTAATAGGGAAATTGCATATTTATTTTGCTAGACTTTTTGTAATAAGTTTGATTTTTTTGGTGCCGTTTATTCAATTATGCACCGCTTTATTTTTTAATGTTCCAAATAAGTTCCTTACACATCCTATAACTTCATATCTATTTCATTATGTTCCCTATTTAATACAACCATTAAATATTATAATGCCAGTAATAAATAGTGATTCATTTTCATTTCTAATATTAATACCCTATATACACTTCTTTACTTTTAGATTTAAAAGATATAAAATAGGACGTAAAATAGCTTCTCAAGGCACTCTTGCATTAATGTTAATGTTTTATCGACAAACCTTAATAACAGGACAACAATGTTTGATAGCTATTTACAAATTTGCAAAAAAAGCTTTTATCTTAAGAAAAGAACAAGATAGAAGCTTACTATTAGATGATGTAGCATTTTTTTGCCAAGACCTTGAGGATATAAGAATTTGGCGTGAAATTTATATGCACTTAGGAGAAAGTATCTTTTCTGTAGATGATATAATAAATATTAGTAAAATTTGGGAATGCACAACTATATTTGCTGTAATAGGTCTAATTACTTTATTATATAATTGCATATACTTTACACTTACGGGAGAAAATCCATATATTCCTATATTTACAACAACTTCTAGACGAATGATGAGTGATATGGGTGGTCCAGAATTAGACTTATAAATAAAACAAAAGTAGATCGTGATAAGTCTGCTTTTTCTGTAAATATTTTAAATAAATTAAATTTAGGTATTCTTAATATGAAATATTATTTTGTAATTGGAAGTCGGGAGTTTTTATTAGAAAAAGAAGCTGTTGAAGAAGTAATACGCGAAAGAGCTTACTATTATCAATTGAAAAAAAAACCAGCTGATTTTTGGATTTTACCTTCACCAGAATTTTGGAACTACTATCAAATGCAAAATTCAAAAAAAACAACAGAACTAAAAAATCTATCCGATATTAAAAATTGTGTAGCGATTGTATCAACTAACAAAGATTTTATTTGCTGGATTAAACTTCGATACCAAAACGTCGCGTCAGGATCATTTTTAGCACCAAATAAAGCTATTGAATCGCCACTTTTATTTCGGACATAATAACTATTTTTAAAGTTGATTAAAAAATTATGCTTTTACCATATGGTATTTTAGAAATGTGTGGGAGACAGTTTTGGATTGAGCCCACACGATATTATGATATTTCACAGTTTACGAATCGATTATTACCATCGATTTCAAAAACAATTTTGTTTAACAAAGTTTTATTGTTAAATGAAAACAACAAAGGATCTCAGATAAAAATAGGACATCCATTTCTTGATGGACTTTTTTTTCAAGCAAAATTGGTCGATAATGGGCTAGGATCAAAAGTTCAAATTTTTAAGATGAAATCAAAGAAAAAATTTAGAAGAAGATTTGGATATAGAACAAAATACGCTAGATTACATT